CAGAAAACGAATCTGACAATTGTGCTAATTTTTTATAGTTGAAGAGTTCCCAACTATTTGGCCTAAATTCTTGGATGTGAATTTTAAAAATTTCTTCCCGTTCCTTTAGTTTTGGTAAATCTAAAAAAAAAATTTCATCAAATCGTCCTTTCCGGATAATTTCTAATGGTAATAAATCAATATTATTCGCCGTTGAAATGACAAAAACAGGTTTTGTTTTTTCTGACAACCAGCTAATAAATGTTGCTAATACCCGATTGCTAGTCCCACTATCACCTCGACTATCGGTATTTGTAAATGCTTTATCAATTTCATCAATCCATAAAATACATGGGGAGATTGTTTCGGAAACAGTAATCATTTGTCGCAATCGCGATTCTGACTCACCGACAATTCCACCAAATAATTTACCAACGTCTAACTTTAGAAGTGGTAATTGCCAATCATTTGCAATTGCTTTGGCAGTCAATGATTTTCCTGTCCCTTGGATTCCAATCAGTAATAAACCCCGCGGTGTGGGCAATCCATAATTGGAAGCTTGAAGGCTAAAGGCCGTTTTTCGTTTGGTTAACCAATCTTTTAAATTGTTCAATCCTCCTAAATTACTAATCTGTTCGTTTACGGAACAATATTCTAAAATTTCCGTTTGACCAATGATTTGTTTCTTTTCGCTCAATAAGACGTTGATGCTATTCGTATCAATCGTTTTATACGTGGCAATAATTTTGGACAAGACACGTCGGATTCGTTCTAGGGATAATCCTTGGCATGCACGTGTTAGATTTTCAAATAGTTCTGGATCCACTTGAATATTCAAGGATGTCACCAATCGTGTTAATTCTTGATTAATTTCTTCTTCCAAGGGAAGTTGAAATTCTAAAATCGTAATCAATTCTTGCAATTCTTTGGGAATGGATAAATCCGACCCAATGATAATGATTGTTTTCGGCTGTAACTTTAGAATTCGACTAATATTTCGAAGCTTGCGTGAGATGGAAAGATCTGTTAAAAACCGATTAAAATCTTTTAATAAGAATAATGCAGGAGTTTCCGAATTTATTCGTTCCACTAATTCTAAGGCTTGTAATGGGTTCTTTTTGGCAAATCCTTCATTGTTTGGATTGTTTGTGTAACCATCGACAAAATCCCAGCTATAGATACTACGATTTAAATTTGTTTTTATATTTTTTCGAATAATATATTCCACTCGATCTTCTTCAATCGTATTAATGTAAATGATTGGATAACGAGCTTTTAAAAAAAGAGCTAACTCACTAGTAAATTTCATAAAATGTTTCTTCCAAAATTAATTTGCTAAGTTAATAGGCGAGAATCTTAACTAAAAAATTATTTATTAGTAGTAGAGTGAATCGAAGAACCCACTCTACTACTGAAAAGACGAAATTAACGAGCAATCGTTAATAATTTTCGGCCTTTTTTCCGACGATTTTTAATCGTTTTACGACCTTGTGGAGTCGCCATGCGTGCTCTAAAACCTGATACTTTTAAGACAGAATATCGGCTTTTGTTTGAAAGTGTGCGTTTTGCCATATTGAAAGTAAATGAAAAATAAATGATTTTATAAAACAGACGCTCGTAAATAGTCATAAATTACTAAGTGTCTTAAGAGTTTTCCTTGTTTCGTGAAAAACACCAGTGCATCTTTTTTGTACTCATACAATGGATTTTGTTGCCCATACCCCCGCCAGCTCACAGCTTCACGGAGTAAGGTCATTTCGTCTAAATGCTCTCGCCAAATCTTATCAATGTTCAATAAACAGACGCTTCGTTCTAAGTTGGCAGACATACCATCCCCGTAAATGCTCAGCTGATTTATCTTCGCTTGGTAAGTTAGCCAGAATTCGTTAAATAAATGTCGTTGGAAGTCCAGTGGATTCGCTTTTGAATTTAAGATCAACTCTTTCCCAAAGAAATCTTCAAAGAACGATAAGGTTTGCTTAGCCGAGACAGTTTCAATCTTCTGCTTTACGAAAAGCATTGTGATGAATTGTTCTCCATAGGCCAACATTGTCTTTTTCAGGGATTCCTTTTTTAAAATCACCGATCGTTCTAAATAAATAATACTTCGTTGTCGATTCAAAACTTCATCGTACTCGAATAAATTTTTTCGTTGTTGGTACGCACGTTCTTCTACCTTTTGCTGGGCAGAATCTAAGCTTCGTGACAACAACTTCGATTCTAATGGAGAATCATCTAACATTTGCGATTGAAGGAAATTTTGAATTTTGGATCCACCGAATAACCGCAATAAGTTATCGTCCAAACTTAAGAAAAATCTTGAAGTTCCTGGATCTCCTTGACGACCACATCTTCCGCGCAATTGATTGTCGACTCGTCGCGAATCATTTCGTTCGGTTCCAACGATGTACAAACCACCAAGATTTTTTACAATTTGATTTTCTTGTTTTTGATTCTTATTGTAATGTTGTTTTAACTCGTCACTCAAAAATTTCAGAGAACATTGGTACGAACTTGTTGGAATGGAATTTGTATCACTCTCGCGTAACGCGCGCAACATATCAATATCCGATAACTCCACAAATAATGGGTCGTTCAATATTGAAAACAGAACGCTTAAAAAGTTCTGAGAATAAGACTTTAATTGTGTTTTCAATGGCGATTGGAATAAATTGCGACCTTTGGAAAGCATGTAGTTTCGCGAAAATGTCAAAATATCATACAGTTCTTTTTGAACATTAAAGGTAATATTTCCACCTAGAATGATATCTGTCCCACGTCCGGCCATGTTGGTTGCAATGGTAATGGCACCACGTCTTCCGGCTTGAGCCACAATTTCTGATTCTCGGCGAACATTTTCTGGCTTCGCGTTTAAAAGCTGATACGATAATTTATATTCATTTAGCAATTCTGCTAACATTTCCGATTTTTCAATCGTCGTCGTTCCAATCAAAACTGGTTGACCCGTTTGGGAAACTTCGTTACAAGTTTTCGAAATGGCATTCCATTTTAAAAATTGGTCTTTGTAGATTTGATCCGATAAATCGTTCCGTAATGGAGGACGGGCTGTTGGAACTTGATCGACTGATAATTTGTAGATTTTTTCAAATTCAATTTCAGCTGTTTTCCCCGTTCCAGTCATGCCCGACAGTTTGGGATAAAGTAAAAAAAAATTTTGATAGGTTATCTCAGCTTGCGTTTCTGATTTTTGACGAATGGGTAGTTGTTCTTTGGCTTCGATGGCTTGGTGAAGACCATCCCCCCAACGGCGGTCTGGCATAATTCGACCTGTGAATTCGTCCACAATCACAATTCGATTATTTTGAACAATGTATTGAACATTATTCGTGAACAAAGCATTCGCTTTGATTGCATTATTTATATATGGAATCCATGGATCACGTGGATCGTACAAATCTTTGATCTGTAAAATATTTTCAATTTGCTGACTTCCTTTATCCAGTAAAATGATGTTTTTATTTTTTTCATCTACCTTGTAATGAACATCACGTTTCAAGTATTGCATCATTTCAGCTGCAATTATATATTTGTCCACCGGTGTTTCGATATTGTCTGAAATGATCAGCGGAGTTTGAGCTTCATCAATCAATACCGAATCCACTTCATCGATAATACAGTAATTAAAGGGGCGAAGTGTGACATCCTTTAGACTGACTACCATGTTATCACGTAAATAATCAAATGCTACTTCATAATTTGTAACATAGGTAATATCGCTATTGTAATTTTTTTGTCGTTCCGGTTTCGACATATCATCTTGAATCAGTCCGGTCGTCAAACCAAGCAAACTGTAAATTTGACTCATCGAGGCATGATCTCGACTTGCTAAATAATCATTGATGGTAACAATATGAACACCCTTTTCCGTTAAAGCATTTAACGATGCTGCCAAAGTTGCAACCAGTGTTTTTCCTTCACCAGTTTTCATTTCTGCAATTTTTTGATTGTTCAGCGTTAAACCACCAATTAATTGCACATCAAAATGTCGCAACCCTAGAGTTCGTAAACTGGCTTCTCGGGTCAATGCAAAAGATTCACTAATTACCGAATTTAAATCTTCTGAGTCTTTATATTGTTGTTTTAATTTGAAACTTTGAGCACGTAGCTCATTGTCTGTAAGAGTCTGAAACTTATCTTCCAAACTATTAATTTGGCTAACTAAGTTTTGATATTTTTTTGTAATAGAATTTTTTGCCATCCAAAATTATTTAAAAATTTTTAAACAATAATATTTATACGTTTCTTTTTTCCTTCTTGATAATCGAATTTAACGGTTCCTTCGGTTAAGGCAAATAACGTAAAGTCTTTTCCACATCCTACGTTAAGGCCGGGTTTGAATTTCATTCCTCGTTGACGGATCAAAATATTTCCAGCTTTTACTGTTTCACCACCAAATTTCTTTACTCCTAATCGTTTTGCATTTGAATCACGACCATTTTTCGTACTTCCCGCACCTTTTTTGTGTGCCATAATGTTAAGTTCCTATAATTTCTAATTAATTCATAATAATATCTTCGATAAAAACACGAGTCAATTCTTGACGATGACCTTGTTTTTTGCGAGTTTTTTTCTTTGGTCGCATCTTGTAGACAATGGTTTTTTTGCCTCGGAAGTGTTCTAAAATTTTTCCTTTGATTTTTACACTTTCTAGATAGGGTTGACCGACTAATACATTCCCTTCATCGTTCAATAATAAGATTCGATTCAAGGTAATTTGTTTTCCTAATTCGGTTGGAATTCGGTTAAAATCGTAGTATTTTCCGGCTTCAATCCAAAATTGTCTTCCACTAATTTCGACAATTGCATATTTCATAATCTAAATTAATTTATTTTTACGTAAAGGCAATAATACTAAAAATTTTTTTAAACCGTCAACTTTTTTACAAATATATTTTAGGGTTTGCTTTTTGTTTTCAAGCGTATTAGCTCCTCATAAAACAGGTGAAAGGCCTTCGATTTGTAACATTCTGGATTGCTAATAATGGACAATTGACGATTGATGTTGAGACCCTCAATCTTGACGATTGTAATCTGTTTCAGTTGAATTTCTTTTTCAATCGAAGAGGAAGACACAAACGCGGCTCCTAATCCCAAACTGACAGCTGTTTTGATTCCTTCAATGGAATTTAACTGTAAGATGGTCCGCAATTCATTGGTCTGAATTTTGTTTTGAATCAGTGTATTATCAATGAATTTTTTAATCGTGGAGCTGGAATGTAAAGTTATGAAATCAAGACAGTATAAATCTTCTTTTTTGATGCTCTGTTTTAAGGCAAAGGGGTGTGACTTTGAAATGATCAGACTCAATTCATCGGACACAAATGGCTGAATCGTTAACTTTTTTTTGAGTTTTTTAGAGATTTCACCACCCACGATGGCAATATCAATTTCACGTTTAATAATGCTATGGGAGATACTGCGAGTTGAATCGACTTGAACTTTTAAATCAATTTGAGGATAATTTTGAGCAAACAATGCTAGAATTCGAGGCATTAAGTAGGTGCCAATGGTTTGGCTGGCTCCAACTTTTAAATTTCCTCGATCGCCTTTTTTTAAATCAATTAACGCACGACAACTTTCTTCACAAAGAATTAATATCCGTTCCGAATATTGTAAAAAAATTTCTCCACTTTCCGTCAAGGAGATATTATTTCTCTCACGGTTGATCAAGATTGTATCCAAATTTTCTTCTAATATCTTAATTTGTTTGCTCAAAGAGGGTTGGGAAATATACAAACTCGCAGCTGCACGAGTAAAGTTCTTTTCGGTTGCAATGGCTTTTAAAATCCGAAGTTGTTGAAGAGTAAAAGGGAGCATATGGAATTAAATTAATAAGTAGTAAACGAAATAAAAACTGAATTTGAAAGAATGATTGCGGATGGAGAGACTCGAACTCTCAAGACCTAAGTCACTGGTACCTAAAACCAGCGCGTATACCAATTTCGCCACATCCGCTAATTAAACGAGAATTACTGCATTTCCATAATTGTTAAAAATAAATCTTTAAAGGAGCTTTTAAGATTTATTCATTTTCATCTACATAGACACTATATACAAAACTTGTTGGTTTTCCTCGTAACATTGATTTCGCTAACGAGAACGATTTTTGAGCAGCTTTCGCTCCTTTTCGTTTCCAGTTTGCCTTACGAGCATTTTTTTTTGCTTTTGATGTTCTTTTTTTAGGTACAGCCATTTTTATTTTTGATAGGAATATACTTATTATAAAAATATACTATTTTCTTTCAAAAGTCAAACTTTAATCGGGTTGTTTTTGAAAATATTTTTAAGTTTCTAGAAACTTTGAGCGGTGAACGCCGTGAGTTTCAAGAAACTTAAAAATCGTTCCGGTTTTCCTAGGAATTCCGAACCGTTTCCATTCCAAATCTGTACTTGTCGTTACCCTTTTGTCTTGTTAAAGAAACGAGAAAGGCGACGTTTTGGTTTTTCAGCATCCATCTCATCGAACGGATCATCTCCATCGACTAAGACAGGTGTCTTATCTGCCGAAGAATCGCTTAGAATTTGAGTGGAGTTCGTTGCGAATTCATTTCCCTCTTGCAATAAACTTGGATCCACATCGTCAAAATTCACTTCTACTTCCAATTCATTGGTATACGTTAATAGTGTTCCTTCCACTTTTTTTCGACGCACAATGATTTTAGTACCCGGATATAAGGTTTTCGACAAACATTGTTCGGCTAAACTATCCTCTAAGTATTTCATAATCGCCCGTCGTAATGGTCGAGCTCCATAAATTGGATCATATCCTTCATCGGTTAAGAATGCTTGAACGGATAATTCAACGACTAAGTTAATATCTTTTTCTTTTAATCGTTTTTTCACTTGTTTCACCATTAACGAACAAATTTGCCAAATGTCAATCCGTGTTAAATGATTGAAAACAATGATTTCATCAATCCGATTTAAGAATTCTGGACGGAAGAAGTTTTTCAGTTCTTCATTTACTAATCCCGCTGTTCGTTCAAAAAGCTTAGGATCTGTAATTGGTTCTGGAGTTGGCTCCCAACCTAGAACTGCATCTGGCGTGATTTTAAATCCTCGGTCACCTTGTTCCGATTTCGATTTAATTCCACTTTCGCGTTCGATAATTTTGGATCCTAAATTCGTTGTCATAACGATTAGTGTGTTTGTAAAATCAATCACACGACCTTTTGAATCCGATAAGCGTCCATCATCTAAAATTTGTAATAGTAAATTAAACACATCTGGATGTGCTTTTTCAACTTCATCAAATAAGACTACCGAATATGGTTTTGATCGAACGGCTTCGGTCAATTGACCCCCTTCGTTGTAACCAACGTATCCTGGAGGAGAACCAATTAATTTTGCCACCGTGTGTTTCTCCATAAATTCCGACATATCTAATCGGATCATACTCTCTTCCGTACTAAACATGTAATCGGATAAGGCTTTTGTCAATTCCGTTTTACCAACACCGGTTGGGCCAGCAAAGATAAAACTTGCAATCGGACGGTTTGGATTTCGTAACCCTACCCGTGCTCGACGAATTGCTTTTGAAACAGAGATAACCGCATGTCGTTGACCAATGATTCGTTCGTGAATGGTTTCTTCCATTTTCATTAATCGTTCAGATTCCGAACCTGTAAGTTTGTTAACAGGAATACCCGTCCAATTTGAAACTACATCGGAGATGTCATTTTCGGTTACCATATCCACGTCTTCTCGAACAAATCCACGTTTTTTCTTTGTTAACGCCGATTGTTTCATGATACGAATGTGTGTTCGAACTTCCATTTCATGGTCTACTAACTGTTTTGCAGCTTCGAAGTCATGTTCTTTGATACATTCATCTTTGTCTTTGATCGTATCTTGTAATTCTTTCATTAAGCTCTGTAAACCAGATGGTAGGCGTCGATTTTCTAATCGAACACGTGCACCAGCTTCATCTAAAACATCAATGGCTTTATCTGGTAAATAACGATCGGCAACATATTTATCTGAAAGAATCGCTGCTTGTTCTAACGCTTTGTCGTGGTAACTTAATGTGTGGTGTTGTTCAAATTTTGATCGCAAGCCACGTAAGATTTCAATGGTTGTTCCCACACTAGGTTCTTCCACACGAACTGGTTGGAAACGACGTTCTAAGGCTGGATCACGTTCAATGTATTTGCGATATTCATCATTGGTTGTTGCTCCAATACAACGGAATTTACCACGTGCTAAGGCAGGTTTTAAGATGTTTGCAGCATCCACGGCACCTTCTGCAGCTCCAGCTCCTACCAATGTATGAATTTCATCAATTACTACAATCACAGCAGTATCATTTTGAGCTTCTTCTACAATTCGTTTTAATCGTTCTTCAAATTCCCCACGGTATTTTGTACCCGCTAAAATGGAACCTAAATCTAAGGCCATGATTAAGCTGCCATCTAAAAAGTGTGGAACTTTTTCGGTTAAAATTAATTGTGCTAAACCTTCGGCAACCGCTGTTTTTCCAACACCTGGCTCACCAATTAGAACTGGATTGTTTTTTGTTCGACGAGCTAACACTGCAATGACATCATCGATTTCTTTTTCACGTCCAATGACTGGATCCAAATTCCCATCGATGGCTTCTTTGGTGATATTTTCTGCATACTCATCTAACGTTGGTGTTGGGCTTCCTTTTCTTTCTCGTTCCAATAAGAATTTTTCAGCTTGTGTCAACGGTCGTAAGATTTCTTCTTGTGTCTCTTCAATGTACGCTAAAATTAAGTTTTTTAATTGTGGAATATTCACGTGCAATTTGTCTAAGGTACGCATTGCAACACCATCCGATTCCGCAATAAGCGCCAATAGAATATGTTCTGTCCCAACAAAATTTTGACCTAAATCTTTTCCTTCATGAACGGCCATTTCTAGAACGCGTTTGGCTCTTGGCGTAAAAGGAATTTCGGAAGCAACAAAGCCTGTTCCTCTTCCAATGTATAGCTCAATTTCTTTTCGAGCTTTTTTTAAGGTAATTTTGATTTTTTTTAAGGCGCGTGCACCAATCCCATGTCGTTGTCCGATGACACCCAATAATAGTTGTTCGGTCCCAACGAAGTTATGACCCATTCGGCGTGCCTCTTCTTGCGACAACATGATGACCTTAATGGCCCCTTCTGTAAATTTTTCAAACATAATAATTACTTAGCTATTGTTCTTGTAAAATTTTTAGTAGTTTCTATTCACTGTTTTTAGATCTATACTTCACAGAGTATCTAATCTACAATACTATTGTACACAAATATCTATAATAATGTACTAATATCATTGAGAGGGGAGCTTGCAGTCGCGTAATATTTCTTTTCCATTCGACCAGCCAAATACGTCAAGCGTCCCGCTTTCACACCTAAATTCATGGCATAAGCCATCTGAGCTGGATTTTTGGCTTGAGCCACAGCTGTATTTAATAAAACTCCATCCACGCCCAATTCCATAGCCATGGTGGCTTCACTCGTGGTTCCAATTCCCGCATCGACAATTACGGGAATTTGAGCATTTTCAACAATGATTTGGATATTGGTTAAATTTGTCAATCCTTGTCCCGAACCAATGGGTGATCCTAATGGCATTACCGTAGCACACCCTAAATCTTCCAAATGCAAGGCCAACATGGGATCCGCATTGATGTAAGGAAGTACCGTAAATCCTTTTTTGATTAAAAATTCCGCGGCTTTTAAGGTTCCGATTGGATCGGGCAATAGATATTTCGGATCGGAAATAACTTCCAATTTGACAAAAAAATTATCTTCTTGTCCAATTCGGCAAGCGAGTTCATGACCTAAGAATGCCATCCGAATCGCTTCATCCGCGGTTTGCGATCCCGCTGTATTGGGCAATAACCAATGTTTGTCCCAATCTAAATGATTTAAAAAATTTGTTGTATCATGTTTTAGATTGGTGGGCAAACGTCGAATTGCCACTGTCACAATTTCACAGTCGCTGCTGCGAATGCTGTCGATACCATCTTTTGTTGTCTTATACTTTCCTGTCCCCAACATCAAGCGTGAGGTAAAGCTTTTATTGCCAATTATTAATTTGTCAGAATTATGTTCCATGTATTATTTCGTTGTGATTACTCCCCAGGTAGGACTTGAACCTACGACCAATCGGTTAACAGCCGATTGCTCTACCACTGAGCTACTGAGGATATTCTCTATATCCTTATTATAGCATAGCTTCCAAAAATAAACAAATTTTTTTAAAGTATTTTGGCGTTTTGCCGTTGGGATGAGCAAAAGGCAATTGATAAAATGAAGATTTTATCAATTACTTTCTTTCTTAAAGATTAAGAATCTTAAAACATGAGAATCTAATTTTAAGGTATTTGAGAAATTGCTTATATATTTCGGCATACTTGAAAAATTCAATTGAACGTAGTTGCCTTTTGTTTTGTTGACGATTGAATACGCTAAATTATGTTTCCCACGTGAAATTACGGAGATATCCGATACGTTAAATTTTTTCAAATTCTTCGCATAATTGAATACCCAAGTTTTTAATTCACTGTCATTAAATTCTTCGGTTAAAAGAATCATGATTTCATAGTCTCTTTGCACTGCCATACGATAATAATTTTAATTACGAGTAAAATGATAATAACGATATATCGAAATGAATGTCAACGTAAATTCTTTGGAACGGGAAACTAATTCGAGGAGGTGCCAATTTTCAAGGATTTTCCGAAATTCTCCTTCGTGTTTATACTTCACTATAATTTGATCCTTTTTAGTACAATAGTAAAGCGTATTACAATTTATACAAAAAAATTTTATTGGAGAAATTTCATGGATTGGAATGAAATTCAAAACGTTTTATCAAACGCTGTTTTTGGTATTTTACTTATTGCAATGGTAATCTATTGGGTCAATTTATTACTCTTCAATGATAAATCCTACTTATCTACCTTAGGTCGAATAAGTACAAGTGTTGCTACTTTGTTTCTATTTTTTATTCTTTGTTCTCGTTGGGTAGTTGCAGGTTACTTCCCATTAAGTAATTTATATGAATCATTACTGTTTTTAACTTGGATTTTACTAGCCGCATATTTGTATATTGAAACAAAAACGAATAGTCGTTTAATTGGGGCGATTGTTGTTCCAATTACCTTGTTGATTAGTGGATTTGCAAATCTGACACTATCTCCCGAAATGCAAAAATCAAGTCCTTTGGTTCCGGCCTTACAATCCAATTGGCTGATGATGCACGTAAGTATGATGTTATTAAGTTATGGAACCTTAATTATGGGGTCATTGTTGTGCATCCTATTTTTAGTGATATCTGGGTATAAGGACGTAGATTTAAAATCGACCGACACTTCGTCATCCGCTTTGTACAATGTAATGTTGGATTATTACGAGGCAAACGTCATCGCTCCATCTTCGGAAGTATCAGACTTTGGGAAATTGAAATTACTACAAAGTATTGACAATTGGAGTTACCGAATCATTGGATTGGGCTTTCCATTCTTAACCATTGGAATCATCTCAGGGGGAGTTTGGGCGAATGAAGCCTGGGGTTCGTATTGGAGTTGGGATCCAAAAGAAACATGGGCACTTATTACGTGGTTAGTTTTTGCAACGTATCTTCATGCGCGTATTACAAAAGGCTGGGAAGGAAAGAAGACTGCTCTGTTGGGTGGTTTGGGCTTCTTCGTGATTTGGATTTGTTACCTAGGCGTGAATTTTTTAGGCAAAGGTTTGCATAGCTATGGTTGGGTTTCCTAAATAACTCAAAATGAGTACACTCTTTGTTTGGAACTCTTACCATGTTCGATCAACGAATAATTTGTTGCAAAAGACTAAGGTTCTAGGAACAGGCTTTTGCGACAAACTTAAAAATACCGGGGTTTGCAACGTGGACTGAGTTTTGAGGGACCAAAACTATAACGTCATTCATAAAATTATCAATGACGTTACATTTTTTTATTGTTTAACTATTTACGTTATCACCCGTTTTCATGCCGTTTAATTTTTCTTTTAGATCCTCGATTAATAGTTTTAAGCTATCAATGTTGTCATCTTGGATGCTTTGTTTGATGTCCCCAATTAATGTCGTAATTTCTTGTTGTTCATCTTCAGAAAGAGTTGAATTTTCAAGTTCTTTTTCAACTTCCGAACATAATAAATCAGCTTGATTTTTTAAATCAATGTTTTCTCGTTTGATTTTATCCGCTGCGGCATTCTTTTCGGCTTCTTCCAACATTGTTTGAACTTCACTTTCACTCAGTGTCGAAGCACCTTGGATTGTGACAAATTGTTCCACACCTGTTTCTTTTTCTTTTGCTGTTACCGATAAAATTCCATCCACATCGATATCGAAGGTTACTTCAATTTGTGGAACCCCTCGGTTGCCAGCTGGAATTCCATCCAAGCGGAAGTTTCCAAGACTCTTATTTGCCGATACTAATTCTCGCTCACCTTGTAAAATGTGGATTTCAACGTTGGTTTGGTTATCGACTGCAGTTGAGAACATTTCTGATTTTTTTACCGGAATGGTTGTATTTCGTGCAATAATCTTTGTCATAACACCACCTAGAGTTTCCACACCTAATGAAAGTGGTGTCACATCTAATAATAGAATATCTTTGATTTCACCGGCTAAAATACCCGCTTGAACAGCAGCTCCGATTGCCACTACTTCATCTGGATTCACCGATTGATTTGGTTTTTTGCCCGTTAATGACTCGACTAAATTTTGAATTGCTGGAATACGTGTCGAACCACCTACCAATACAATCTCATCAATATCTGACTTGTCTAAGCGAGCATCATTGATTGATTTTTCCACTGGGATGCGACAACGTTCGATCAATTCTTCACACAATTGCTCAAAAACAGCACGTGTTAATTCTTCATCAATGTGTTTTGGTCCAGATTGATCCGCAGTAATGAATGGTAACGAGATTTTTGTTTCTTCTACCGTTGACAATTCCATTTTTGCTTTTTCAGCAGCTTCCGTTAAACGTTGTAAAGCTTGAATGTCTGTCGATAAATCAATACCTTCTTTTTCGTTAAAGTTTTTGATTAACCAATTCACTAAGACTTTATCAAAGTCATCTCCACCTAATTTTGTATCACCAGCTGTCGATAATACCTCGAAAATTCCATCACCTACTTCTAGAATGGAAACATCAAAGGTTCCACCACCCAAATCAAATACTAAGATAGTCTCGTTTTGTTTTTTATCTAACCCGTAAGCTAACGAGGCAGCTGTGGGCTCATTTAGAATTCGTAAAACTTCCACACCTGCGATTTTTCCAGCATCCATAGTGGCTTGACGCTGCGAATCATTAAAGTAGGCAGGTACAGTAATCACTGCTTGTTTTACATCTTGCTTTAAATATTCCGAAGCATCGTTAATTAATTTTCGTAGAACTTGAGCCGAAACTTCTTCCGGACTAAATTCTTTTCCTAATGCTGGACATTTTAGCTTGATATTGTCATTCGAATCATTTGTAATCGTGTACGGTAATTGTTTTGCTTCTGCAGAAACTTCTGTTTCTTTGGAACCAATAAATCGTTTCACTGAAAAGAATGTATTTTCTGGATTAATTACCGCTTGTCGTTTTGCAATTTGACCCACTAACAATTCTTGTTTTTTTGTATACGCTACAATCGACGGCGTTGTGCGTAACCCTTCGCTATTAATAATTACACTTGGTTGTCCACCTTCAATTGCCGCAACAACTGAATTTGTTGTACCTAAATCAATTCCAACAACTTTTGACATAGTTTTTTTCTCCTACTAATTCGTTCATGAGTTATTTTATATACAATTATAAACCCTTTCTCCTACTTTCGAAAGGGGGATATCCGCACTAATTTTTCTTATACAATAATAGTGGTAATTTACTAAAATTTTTTTTGAGAAGATTGCCGGTTACGAAGGGTGGCATTTTATCATCGTTCCCTTAGTCCAACTAGGAATTCCGATCATTGTTGCGAATGAGAGACGTTTGGTCCGCCTTCCAAAGCGGGGTTCGCGTTTCGAATGAGGTTCGCAATTCATTTGGAAGGTGGGGTGCGTCTTAAAAAAAATAATAGTGTTAATATACCCTATATAGACAAAAGAATCCACACACTTTTAAACTGTAGTTATGATTTACTAATTTTAATTAGTTTATTGCATTCTACTCTTGAATCGACGCTGTGTGAATGAAACATAATAACAATATTGGGAGGACTATCGTGAGTATAGGTTTATTAGGTAATAAAATTGGTATGACACAAATTTTTGATGAGTCAGGAAATATCATTCCTGTTACGATTCTAAAAGTTGGACCTTGTATCATAACACAAATCAAGACGGAAATCAAAGATGGTTACAACGCCATTCAAGTTGGGTATAGTAATACATCCAACAAATCGTTAACACAACCAGAATTAGGTCATTTGCAAAAATCAAACATTCAACCGTTAAAGTATTTGAAAGAATTCCGCGTGGATACTGTCGAAGACTTTGAAGTAGGTCAAGTTTTAAACGTGGATTTACTATCGGTGAATCAATTGGTCAATATCAAAGGTAAGACCATTGGTAAAGGATTTTCGGGATTACAAAAACGTCATAACTTTACACGTGGTCCAATGACACACGGTTCGAAAAATCATCGAGCGCCTGGTTCGATTGGTATGGGTACCACACCGGGACGTGTTTTACCAGGTAAAAAAATGGCGGGCCAATTAGGCAACAAATTGACAACCATTAAAAAACTGAAAGTTATTCAATTAAGTTCCAAAGAAAATATTTTAATTATCAAAGGATCCGTTCCTGGCAAACCAGGAAATTTATTAAGTATTACTCCTTCTAATTAAGAAAATTATAGTAGCAAAATTAAGTATGACTGTTCAAAAATTTATAAAATATACTCCAGTCGATATCGCTGGAACACCGTTAAATTCAACTCATGAATTAACATTAACAATTCTTGAGAAATCAGGAAATTATGTATTGCATAAAGATATTGTAAGACATTTAAATTCGAAACGACAAGGTACTGTGTCTACCAAAACTCGAAGTGAAGTTCGAGGCGGGGGTCGCAAACCATGGCAACAAAAAGGAACTGGACGTGCGCGAGCAGGTTCCAATCGATCACCATTGTGGAAAGGTGGGGGTGTAATTTTTGGTCCAAAACCAAAAGCCGTTACCTTAAAGTTAAATAAAAAAGAACGTCAATTAGCTTTGCAAACGTTGTTATACAACAAAAAAAATAATGTCATCGTGATCGAAGATTTAGAAAACACACTTACGGAATCCAAAACAAAAAGTTTTGTAAAAATGTGTGAGGACTGCAACATTAATTCTAATCAAAAGGTCTTATTGGTGGTTTCTAAGAAAACACTTCCTTTGAAATTAGCTACCCAAAACCTGAAAAATGTGGAATTAATTTTAGCCTCAAATCTAAATACTCTTAGTTTATTAAAAGCGAAGCAAATTATATTAAGCTCATTGTCAATAACTGATATAAAGGAAACTTATTGTGATTAATTCTTCAACTCTTACGAACGCAAATATTATTAAATATCCTCTTATAACTGACAAAGCAACACGACTGTTAGAAAACAATCAATATAGTTTTATTGTAGATCGCAATTCGGATAAGATTACGATTAAAAATACAATTGAATATTTATTTGATGTAAAAGTTACCAAAGTTAATAGTTGTCGTCTTCCTCGTAAAAAGAAACGTGTCGGAAGATATATTGGGTGGAAACCACAATATAAAAAAGCAATTGTAACGTTAGCCAAAGGTGATGTAATAGACTTATTTACCGAAAATTAATAAATATAAAAAGAAACGTTTATGAGTATCCGTCTTTATAAATCATATACACCCGGAACACGGCACCGTGCTCTTTCCGCTTTTACCGAAATTACAAAAGCGAAACCAGAAAAAAGTTTAATTCGAAAAAACCACCGTAAAAAAGGACGCAATAACCGAGGGGTTATTACCATTCGACACCGTGGTGGTGGACATAAACGACGCTACCGTTTGATTGATTTCAATCGTAGCAAATATGGAATCAATGGAACCGTAACAACGATTGAGTATGATCCAAACCGAAATGCGCGCATTGCATTAATTTGTTACAGCGATGGGGAAAAACGTTACATCCTACATCCGAAAGGCTTGGCCATTGGTGACACAATTTTATCCGGATCTGGATCATCATTAGCAGTTGGAAATACCTTACCTTTAAGTGAAATTCCTTTGGGAACATCGGTTCACAACCTTGAATTGGTTCCAAAGAAAGGAGGACAACTTGTTCGCGCGGCAGGGACATCTGCAAAAATTTTAGCAAAAGAAGGGGATTACGTTACATTGCGTTTACCATCGAAAGAAATTCGATTGTTACGAAAAGAATGTTTTGCCACAATTGGTGAAATTAGCAACAACGATGCATTTTTAGTGCAAAGTGGAAAAGCGGGTCGAACTCGTTGGCTTGGAAAACGTCCAACCGTTCGTGGATCGGTAATGAATCCATGCGATCACCCACATGGTGGTGGTGAAGGGCGCGCACCAATTGGACGCACACGTCCATTGACTCCGTGGGGGAAACCAGCTTTAGGTATGAAAACACGAAAAAACAAGAAATTGAGTGATAACTACATTCTTCGCCGACGTGTTTAGTAGAATTATTTACGATTATTAACAAAAAGATTTCAAAAATGGCACGATCATTAAAAAAAAGCCCCTTTGTTGCTTATCATTTATTGAAAAAAATTGATAAGATGAATGAGGCAAACAAAAAAGATACAATTACTACTTGGTCAAGATCTTCAACAATTTTACCAAATATGGTTGGGTTCACAATTGCGGTTTACAATGGAAAACAGCATGTACCAATTTTCATTTCGGATCAATTGGTCGGACACAAATTGGGTGAATTTGTCTCAACAAGAAATTTCAAAACTCATATTAAAGCTGATAGAAAAGCAAAACGTTAATTATTTGAAACTAATGAATTGGAATCTATTTCGTTCTCTTACAACCGGTATGGGATCTTCAACAAGTTTAAAATCCTTGCCCAATCGTCCCGGTACGGAAGAATATTCGATTTATACACAACAGAACGATAGAAAAAAAGAAACGAGAACTGAGAAGTATCGCCGCTATGAAAAGGAAGTCAGTGAGTGGATATCCTTATCTTCAAATCCCAAAAGTTTTACAGATTTGGAACGCTTGGAGCTGAATAAAAAATTGAAGTTTCCATATGAAGGACAACAACCATTCACACGATGGACATATTCCTATCCGGATTGCCCAGATATTAAATCAAAAACGTTTTACATAAAATATGATCAGGAATTATCCGTAGTGGATAAAATGATGGTGAATAATTTTCAGAATAAATATTTGTATCATGCGATCGATGATGTTCTGTATTCGTTCAAATCCGAACCCCGGGTACAGGATAAACTATTATCGATTCTGTATTCTCCTGTTCTTTATTTACAAAATAATTTTTCCATCGATTTTTTTGATATTTGGATTGATGAAGTTTACATTCAACAACCACCAAAAGTTAATAAATTTTTAGCAAAAAATACTCCAAATTTGGAACCATTTAGTTATATCACAATCAAATTCTTGTATACAACTAAACTTCCGGTTAAAAAACCTGAACCTTTATGGTAACCTTGGATTTTTTGAAAAGAACGTTACTTTTATAAACTAGAAATACATGTATTAATGAACTTACTATGGCCAACTCGCAATCAGTAAAAGCAGTAGCAAAATATATTCGGATGTCTCCGCACAAAATTAGACGAGTGATTGATCAAATTCGAGGTCGCTCATATCAAGAAGCTTTGATGATTTTAGAATTTTTACCTTATGATGCTGGTGGGCCTATCTGGCAGGTAGTTCACTCGGCAGCTGCAAATGCGAAACATAATTATGGATTAGACAAAAAGAAATTAATCATTGAAGAAATTTTCGCGGATGAAGGACCAAAATTAAAAAGAATTCGTCCTCGTGCACAAGGACGAGCATATAAAATTTTAAAACCAACTTGTCACATTACAGTTGTGATGAAAGAAACCAATTAAATTAGAAATTTATGATTTTAAATTAAGAGAATTCGTATATGGGTCAAAAAACACATCCTTTAGGATTTCGATTAGGTATTGTACAAGAACATCAATCGGTATGGTATGCTAATTTCAATCAGTACGCTAGCATTTTAGAAGAAGATGATAAAATTCGAACTTACATAAATACAATTTCACGTGCAAATTATATTTCAAGAGTCAAAATTTATCGAAATGTATTACAAGATCACATTCAGTTGACGATTGAAACCGGAAAACCGGGAATCTTAGTCGATGATATGGGAAATGGATTAAAAAATCTATTGAAGAATCTAAAAAAATTGTTGCCGGCGGGTCGTCAATTGACAATCAAAGTTTCGGAAATTGAATTCGTGGATTTAGAAGCGAAACTTCTAGCAGACTTAGTGGCAGAACAATTGGAAAAACGGATTGCCTTTAGACGTGCCACTCGAAGTATTTTACAACGAGCGCAACGACAAAATGTAAATGGAATTAAAATTCAAGTTTCTGGACGTTTGAACGGTGCAGAAATTGCACGAAGCGAATGGATTCGAGAAGGACGTGTCCCTCTACAAACCTTACGTGCCGATATTGATTATGCAACAACCGAAGCCAACACAATCTATGGCGTTTTAGGAATTAAAATTTGGCTTTTCAAAAGTGAAATTTTATCTAAATAAATAAGATTTATTACGACAATTTATATTTTTATTACATTCATTTGTTATGTTAAGTCCAAAAAGAACAAAATATAGAAAATACCACCGTGGCCGTATGCGAGGAAAAGCAACCCGTGGTAATGAAATTTGCTTTGGTAGTTTTGGTTTGCAAGCGTTAGAACCGAATTGGATTACCTCACGCCAAATTGAAGCGTCTCGACGAACAATTACACGTTACACGAAACGTGGAGCGAAATTGTGGATTCGAATCTTCCCAGACAAAAGTGTAACGGCACGAGCAGCCGAATCACGAATGGGATCTGGTAAAGGTGCTGTAGATTATTGGGTAGCTGTAGTGAAACCCGGAACCATTATTTTTGAAATCAGTTCCGTTCCAGAAGAAGTTGCCAAAGCTGCATTAAGTTTAGCTGCTTATAAATTACCTTTAAAAACAAAATTTATTAACAAAGACACTCTAAAATAAGCTATGAGTTTACCTAAATTTACTGACATTCTTTCCCTTTCAAATGTAGAAATCTCAGAAGCGATTATTGAAACCGAAAGCAAATTATTTAATTTACGGTTTAAAAAGGCAACACGACAAAATTTGAAATCGCATGAAATAAAATATACAAAACGTCATTTGGCTCATTTAAAAACTCTTTTAACATTACGGTTAGAAAACGTAGAGCAAACAGACGAAATTAATAATTAATTCGGAATTAAGGAGTTCAAAAATGCCAGTGAAACAACAAGTTGGTATTGTAATCAGCAACAAGATGCAAAAAACAATTGTAGTCAAAGTTGAAAATCGATACCCACATCCAATCTATTCTAAAACATTGATCAAAACTAAAAAATACTTAGCTCATGATGAACTAGAAACTTGCAACATCGGAGATCAAGTGTTAGTTCAAGAATGTCGACCGCTAAGTAAAAGAAAGCGTTGGGAGTTAGTGGAAATTCTTTCAAAATCATCGTTAATCAGTTAAATAGTATTTTATGATTTATCCTCAAACAATTTTAACCGTAGCTGATAACACAGGTGCGAAAAAAGTAATGTGTATTCGAATATTAGGTGGAAATAAGAAATATGCTGAAATTGGTGATACTATTATTGCCGTTGTGAAAGAAGCAATTCCAAATATGCCTATCAAACGTTCTGATGTGGTGAAAGCCATTATTGTACGAACAAAAAAAACCATTCGTCGACAAGACGGTATGTATATTAGATTTGATGATAATGCTGCAGTTATCGTAAATCCTGAAAATAACCCACGTGGGACCCGAGTATTTGGGCCAGTGGCTCGCGAAATTCGTGATAAAAACCTTTCAAAAATTGTTTCATTAGCGCCGGAGGTTTTATAGATGGCACAAACAAAAAAACTTAATGTAAAAGTTGGTGATCAAGTAACGATTATTTCTGGTTTCCATAAGAATGAAACTGGAGAAGTTATTAAAGTCGACAAAAAAACACAAAAGGTGGTTGTCCAAGGCATTAACTTTAAATTTAAACACGTGAAACCAACCAGCGAGAATGAAATTGGTGAAATTAAGCAATTTGAAGCTCCGATTCATCATTCGAATGTAAAAATAAATTAAATAGAACTTACTATGCTAAATCAACATTCATTAGAAGAAATTGGTGATATCCATAATCTATTAGAAGATATAAAAAAGGAATACGAGGAAGGGATTAAACCAGTTTTAATCAAAAACAGTCCTTCGCGATTTAAAAATCCTCATACCGTTCCGAAATTAAAAAAAATTCAAATCAATCGTGGTCTTGGCTTAGCCGCTCAAAATACAAGTATTTTGAAGAAAAATATTGAAGAATTTGAACGTGTCAGTGGACAAAAACCGATTATTACTCGTTCCAAAAAGGCCATTGCTGGATTTAAAATTCGTGAAGATATGGAATTAGGGTTAAGTGTAACCCTACGTGGCGAAAAGATGTATGCCTTTTTAACAAAGTTATTATTCTTTACGTTTGCACAAATTCGTGATTTCCGTGGTTTGTCGTTACGGAGTTTTGACAAAGCGGGAAATTATACCTTTGGTTTAAAAGAACAATTGATTTTCCCGGAAATTGATTATGACGATGTAGACCAAGCCCGTGGTTGTACTATTACCATTGTTTTAGAGCACTCTTCTCCAAAATACCAGTCGAAATCCATGGACAAAATTTTAAATGGAATGATTCTTTTCAAATTCTTACGCTTCCCATTAAACGATTGTGGGTATTATGACAAATATTCGTCATTCTCAGAAGTGAGTCAAGTTTGGGATCGTAAGAGACATTTAAAACGAAAACGTTGGTCACAAGAATAAATAAAACTATATTTGATAAGGAGAAAATTGTGGTAACAGATACGATTTCAGATATGTTAACAAGAATTCGCAATGCTACTATGGTGAAGCACCAAATTGTTCAGATCCCTGTGACAAAAATGTCGGTAGCCATTGCAACTATCTTAAACGAAGAAGGATTTATTGTAGGTTTTGAAGATTACAAAGAAGGGAATCGCCCTTACCTACTGCTTTCATTAAAATATACAGGAAAATCTCGAAACTCGGTAATTACAGAAATTAAACGAGTGAGTAAGCCTGGTTTGCGTGTTTACGCAAATTCCAAAGAATTGCCAAAAGTTTTAGACAATTTAGGAATTGCCATTATGTCGACATCCCGTGGTGTGATGACAAACCTAAAGGCAAAAGAACTTGGCATTGGTGGTGAAGTGTTATGTTATATTTGGTAAATAAGGAGTTTCAAAAATGTCACGTATAGGAAAATTACCAATCACTATCCCGGAGACGGTAGACGTCAATTGGAACGGTTCAGAAATTACAGCCAAGGGTAAATTTGGAACCTTAGAAATTGCAATTCCAGAAACAATTGGAATTCAACACGCCGATAACACCTTAACAGTGAGTTTGAAGGATAACTCCCGCAATCTTCGTTCGTTACACGGATTGTATCGAACATTAATCAACAATATGATTATTGGAGTTTCGGAACAGTTTGAATTAACGTTAATCTTAAAAGGTGTAGGGTATCGAGCAGTCGTTCAAGGAAAAGAAATTGTATTAAGTTTAGGTTACAGTCACCCCGTGACAATTGAGATTCCAGAAACGGTTTCTGTGGAAGTTGTTCAAAATACGACCATCAATTTAAAATCATGTGATAAAGAATTGTTAGGTTTGTTCGCGTCAAACATTCGTGCTTGGAGACAACCAGAACCGTATAAGGGAAAAGGAATTCTTTACAAAAATGAACAGATTCTTCGGAAAGCTGGAAAAGCTGGAAAATAATGTCACTGGTTAAATTGCGTCCCGTGATTGAGACTGGTGATGTTTTCTAAGTTTTTATTGAATTCAACCATTATTCTATTAAACCCTACAAAATTATGAAACTTTCTAGACGGACCTTATTAAAATTAAAAAATAAAAATAAAAAATTAAAACCGAATAAATATAGAAAATTGAAGCGTCAAGCATTGCGTGGAACAGTCAAAGGAACACAAGAACGACCACGCTTATCGGTCTATCGTTCCAATGAAAATATTTATGCACAAATTATTGACGATACCACTTCAAAAACGTTATTAACTTGTTCGACACTGGACCGTTCGATTAAACTTACGTTAGCAACTGGTCGTACGTGTGATGCATCTCGACTTATTGGAGAAAAATTAGCAGAACTAAGTTTAAAACAAAACATTACAAAGATTGTTTTTGATCGTGGTCCTTATCTATATCATGGTCGAATCAAAGCTTTAGCAGACGGAGCACGAGCAGGTGGATTAAAATTTTAATTTCAAAATTTGTAAAACAATATAGATAAATTAACTGTTATGAGCACTGATTTAAAAAAAATAAGCAGAGTAAAAAAAAATTCACGCAACAAACCAAAATTTGTAGAACGATTAATCAAGATTAGTCGTGTTTCCAAAGTAACAAAAGGTGGAAAAAAATTAAGTTTCCGCGCTGTTGTTGTCATTGGTGATGAAAATGGAAAAGTGGGTGTGGGTGTGGCGAAAGCCGATGATGTAGTAAATGCATTCAAAAAAGCAAAGGCCGACGGTCACAAAAATTTAATCGAATTGCCAATTACCAAATCCTTAAGCATTCCCCACAACGTGGTTGGAAATTTTGGAGCATGCAAGGTGATCATGCGACCATCGATTGAAGGTTCGGGTGTAATTGCTGGTGGTGCCGTTCGCATTGTATTAGAGGTTGCGGGTGTCAAAAATGTAATTGCAAAACAATTAGGATCCAATAATTTATTAAATAATGCAAGAGCCTCGATTTGTGCATTGCAAAATTTAACAACGAAATCACAAGTCGCAAAAATTCGTGACTTGAATTAAACATCATTTATACAATTAAAAAAACAAACTGTGGGATTAAGAAAAATAATTTTGCAAAAAATATTGCCGCGTTTTTTAATTACTTCGGCCATTCTTCTCTTCATTCGAACGGGGGCAGCTATCCCAATTCCTGGAATCGATCACAATGATTTAGCATTTGCGATTCAAAAGAATTTAGTTACTAAAAACTTGGTACGTACATTTTTGGGAGATCAAGTTTTGATTGTTGGATTGTTTACCTTAAATATCTTTCCAGCCATAAATGCCAGCATCATTATGCAATTTTTAATTGGGTTCTCCCCACAATTGTCACAACTTCAAAAAGAAGGGGATTTTCAGGGGCGCCGCGAGATTAGTCGATTGACACGGAACATTACGCTAATTATCGCAGTCGTTCAAAGTATTGGGCTGACCTTATACCTTCGTCCTGTCTTGTTAAATTGGAGTCTCTTCTTAGGGATTCAACTTGTGCTTTGGTTAACCGCTGGAGCCATGACTGTTTTATGGTTGAGCGAAATCATCACGGATTACGGTTTAGGAAATGGGACTTCCTTATTGGTTTATACAAATATTGTGGTGAATTTGCCAAACTTTATCAATAAAGTTCTTGAGGACAATGCGAAGCAGACTATGGTAATGTCCTTCCTGTCTTCGACTGTGCTTTCGATTTTACTCGCTACTGCCTTGTATGCCATTGTCCTATTGCAGAGCTCCATCTTCGAGGTTGACTTAGTTTCGTCCAAACGGTTAAACCGCTCCTCGACACGACAGTATTTCGGGAAAGCAAGCCTAAGTTACCTTCCCATACGATTCAATCAAGCGGGTGTAATGCCAATTATTTTAACAACAACTTTTTTAGTGATCCCAAATTACATCGTTAATTTAGGTATCTTCCAATCCTTGAATTTTTTGACCAATTTCAAATTTGTTTATTGGATCGGGTATTTTGTGTTAATTTTAGGTTTTAGTTCCTTCTACACTTCGCTTGTGTTGAATCCGAAAGATATTGCCGATCAACTTCAAAAATCTGCGGTTAAAATTCCAGGCGTTCGACCGGGAGTGCAGACAATCTTTTACTTAAAAAAAGAAATACAAAGAATTACATTCGTGGGTGCAACATTGCTTGCATTCATCACAATCCTTCCGAATTTTATCGAATCAACATTACATATTACAACTTTGAATGGCTTAAGCACCACATCTGTTTTAATCTTAGGTGGGGTAGTCTTAGATCTGAAACGTGAAATTAGTAATATTTACTATTCGGAAATTTATAACGATATGTATTGATAAATTACAAACTATTATTTAAAACTAAAATTATGAAAGTTCGTCCTTCAGTTAAAAAAATGTGCGACAAATGTCGCGTCATTAAACGACACGGAAAAATTATGGTAATTTGTGCCAATCCAAAACACAAACAACGTCAAGGTTAATATTACAAAGGAGTCTATAAAATGGTAAGATTAGTTGGTGTTGATTTGCCTCGAAATAAAAAAATTGCGTACGCATTGACATACATTCATGGGATCGGTCTGACATCTGCAAAGAAAATTATTGAAATTGCAGAAATCGATTCCGATACACGAGTGTATGATTTAACAACGGAGCAATCTGTTGCCTTGCGTCAAACCTTAGAAAATACAGATTTAAAATTAGAAGGTGATCTACGACGATTTAATGGTTTAAATATTAAACGATTAAACGAAATTAATTGTCATCGTGGAAAACGTCATCGAAATAGTTTGCCAGTTCGTGGTCAACGAACTCGAACAAATGCACGAAGTCGACGTGGATCTAAGAAGACTGTTACGGGTAAGAAAAAATAATTTTATACTAGCCTTCAATTTATTTGAAATTTTTATATGCCACAAACAACTAGAAAATCAACAATTAGAAAAGATAAAAGTAATTTAAGAAATGGTGTTGTCCATATTCAGTCAACCTTCAACAATACAATCGTAACGATTACCAATATAAATGGCGATACGGTTTCATGGGCATCGGCTGGAAGTTCTGGATTCAAAGGGGCACGAAAAAGCACACCTTTTGCTGCTCAAACAGCTGCAGAAAAAGCAGCGCTGGAAGCTGCAACTCTTGGGATCAAAAGTGTGGACATCTTAGTAAAAGGCCAAGGATCTGGTCGTGAAACTGCAATTCGAGCGATTGAAGGAGCAGGTTTAGAAATTACATCAATTCAGGATATCACATCTGTTCCACACAACGGGTGTCGACCTCCAAAACGTCGTCGCGTTTAGCGTTTAGTTTTAAAAAATCAAATGATAAATAACATTTCAGTAAAATGCCTTAAATCGGACAAGATCGAATCTGGGGCTTGTCATGGACAATTTTTAATCAATTCTTTAAAACCCGGTCAGGGAATCACAATCGGCAATCAATTGCGACGGGTTCTCTTAAATGACTTAGGGGGAGTTGCAATTACTGCCGTTCGAATTGCCGGTGTGAGTCATGAATTTTCAACGATTCCTGGTGTTCGTGAAGATATTCTAGAAATTTTACTAAATTTAAAAGGAGTTATCTTGCGGGGGAATCCTCAATCACCTCAGTTTGGTCGTTTGAAAATTCAAGGGCCCATTGTTGTGACTGCCGATTCCATTCAGTTACCATCGGATTTAGAACTGGTAAACCCAAATCATTATATTATGGCCATCTCAAGCGCCAATGTCATTGAAATTGAGTTTAAGTTTGAATACGGAACTGGATATAAATTAGCATCGCAAACATTTTTAGAGGATGATGAAAATTATCTGCAACTGGATACAATTTTCATGCCGGTCCAAAAAGTCGATTTCAAAATAGAAAACGTCTACGATAGTTCCAATAACATCACAGAACGTTTATTTTTAGATATCTGGACAAACGGTAGTATTTCACCAGAGGAAGCATTTCGATCTGCAGCTCAGGTGACAATTGATTTATTTAGCTTGTTAGTAGAAACGAAACAAACAACGCAAATGAACCAATTAGAACCAAAAATTCAATCGATAAGCATTGAACCCTATACGAATATTGCCATTGAAGAATTGCAATTGTCCGTTCGTGCTTACAATTGTTTGAAAAAAGCTCAGATCAATACAGTCGGAGATTTATTGCAATATTCGCCTGAAAGACTTCAAGAACTAAAAAACTTTGGTCGAAAATCCTCTATTGAAGTTTTTTCGACATTAAAAAATAAATTAGGTATTATCTTACGATAATACTTATCTATGCTTATTTTTAGCTATTAAAAAAATTATGAACTCACTAAATAAAACATTCTTACCAACTCAAGATTATAAGAATCGCAATTGGTATCTTATTGATTGCAGTGGACAAACATTGGGTCGACTAGCAACTATCGTTTCCGGCTTACTGAAGGGTAAAAACAAATCACAATACCATCCAGCCGTGGATACCGGTGATTATGTCGTTTTAATCAATGCAGATGCAATTGTGGTCAATGAAACTAGCAAACATTACATTGTTCGAAATCCTGGTCGCCCGGGCAGTTCGTTGAAGATTCGAAACGTTGTCGATTGTCTTCCACAATTTACAATTGAACGAGCAGTGAAACGCATGTTATCACAAACCGAAGGCAAACGATTAATGAGACGCTTAAAAATTTACAATGGTGAAAACCATCTTCATCAAGCTCAAAACCCAATTGAGATTGATGTGACTGATTTATATGCAAGTCTTAAAATTGGATAGGAACAAAATCGAAACATTCGAACTGTTTGCAGTTCAAAACTACTAGGTATCCTTAAATTTCAATACTACGTAACTAAAATAATACGAACTACTTATGACAAAGTTAACTTTTCAAAAAAATGATATTGGACTTGGAAAACGAAAACAAGCCGTTGCGCGAGTTTTCTTAGTACCAGGTGAAGGAAATATTATGATTAATAAAGTTTCTGGAAATCACTACTTACAATACAACGATACATATTTATCAACGGTTTCAGCACCATTAAAGGCGGTTAAACTAGAGTCTCAATTTGATATTGTTGCATTCGTAAAAGGTGGTGGCCTTACGGGACAAGCCGAAGCAATTCAATTGGGAGTTGCGCGACAACTGTGTAAAATCAGTGAGCAACATCGAACAAGCTTAAAACCACATGGGTTCTTAACTCGTGATTCACGAATTAAAGAACGCAAAAAGTATGGTTTACGAAAAGCACGAAAAGCTCCTCAATACTCAAAACGTTAAAATTTTATCAAACACTATTATGCCAAAAACAGATATACATCCAGAATGGTTTGCAGAAACGCCAATTCTATGCGATGGAAAGCCTTTGGGGTTAATTGGTTCTACCAAACCAGAATTACAAGTGGATATGTGGTTAGCAAACCACCCATTCTACACAAAATCACAAGTCATGATTGATAGTGAAGGTCGAGTGGAACGATTCATGAAAAAATATGGTTTAAACTCAACCGATCAATAACATATTTAACAATACTTTAAGACTTTATGCCAACTATTCAACAATTAGTACGCTCAAGACGTATCAATATTAAGAAGAAAACAAAATCGCCGGCTCTTGTGAATTGTCCACAACGACGAGGAGTTTGCACACGAGTTTATACAACCACACCTAAGAAACCCAATTCGGCTATCCGAAAGGTAGCTCGGGTTCGATTAACTTCTGGCTTTGAAGTAACCGCTTACATTCCAGGGATTGGTCACAATTTACAAGAACACTCGGTTGTTTTAATCCGAGGTGGTCGAGTAAAAGATCTACCTGGTGTACGATATCATATTGTCCGTGGGGCATTAGATACGGGTGGTGTACAAGATCGACGACAAGGTCGTTCCAAATATGGTGTGAAAAAGCCAAAGGCTTAATCCATCATACGTTATTAAATGAAATAAAAATATTCAGTAATTCTATTTTATGTCACGTCGAAATATTTCAAAGAAACGTTTTCCAGAAACGGATTCGGTTTACAACAGTTATTTAGTTAGTTTACTTATTACACGAATTTTAAAATCCGGCAAAAAAACAATTGCCAAAAAAATTGTCTATGATGCATTTGAAATCATTCAGAAAAAGACAAATGAAGATCCATTACAAGTGTTTGAAAATGCAATCCGAAAAGCTAGTCCGGTTGTGGAAGTAAAGGCACGCCGAATTGGTGGATCGACGTATCAAGTACCCATTGAAGTAAGTCGATTCCGAGCAACGAATCTTTCATTGCGCTGGATCATTCAATATTCGAAACAACGCGTTGGAAGAAGTATGGCAATCAAATTAGCAAATGAAATTATTGACACCGCTAACGAAATTGGTAATACTATTAAAAAAAAGGAAGAAACTCATAAGATGGCCGAAGCAAACAAAGCTTTTGCACACTTTAGATATTAATTCCATCCCAAATCAAACAAGACTCTCGCTACAAGCTAAACATTAAATTGTAATTTTTTAAAACTTAAAGGAATTTATAATGGCACGTGAAAAATTTGAACGTACGAAACCACACGTTAATATTGGAACAATTGGTCATGTTGACCACGGTAAAACAACATTAACTGCAGCAATTACTGCAACTTTATCATTAGAAGGTGGTTCGGCAATTAAAGATTATGCTGATATTGATGGAGCACCAGAAGAACGTGCTCGTGGTATTACAATTAATACAGCACACGTTGAGTACGAAACACAAAATCGTCACTATGCACACGTAGACTGTCCAGGTCACGCGGATTATGTAAAAAACATGATTACAGGTGCTGCACAAATGGATGGAGCTATCTTAGTTGTATCAGCTGCCGATGGTCCAATGCCTCAAACGCGTGAGCACATCTTATTATCAAAACAAGTAGGTGTTCCAGATATTGTTGTATTCTTAAACAAACAAGATCAAGTAGATGATGATGAATTATTAGAATTAGTTGAATTAGAAGTTCGTGAGTTATTATCGGCTTACGATTTCCCAGGCGACGATATTCCAATTTGCCCAGGTTCAGCATTACAAGCAATTGAAGCTATTTCATCGAACCCATCTCTAAAACGTGGTGAAAACCCATGGGTTGATAAAATTTTCGCGTTAATGGATGCGGTAGACGAATATATTCCAACACCAGAACGTGATACAGAAAAAACGTTCTTAATGGCAATTGAAGATGTATTCTCAATTACTGGACGAGGAACAGTTGCAACTGGTCGTATCGAGCGTGGTGTTGTAAAAGTGGGTGAAAGTGTTGAGATTGTAGGTGTTGCAGAAACACAAACAACAACAATTACTGGAATCGAAATGTTCCAAAAAACATTAGACGAAGGTTTTGCGGGAGATAACGTAGGTATTTTATTACGTGGTGTAACTCGTGAAGACATCGAACGTGGTATGGTATTAGCTCAACCAGGTACAATTACTCCACACACAGTATTCGAATCAGAAGTATACGTTTTAACAAACGATGAAGGTGGTCGTACAACACCATTCTTTACTGGTTACCGTCCACAATTCTATGTTCGAACTACTGATGTAACAGGTGCTATTACAGATTTCACAGCAGATGATGGATCAGCTGTAGAAATGGTATTACCAGGTGATCGTATTAAAATGACAGCAGAATTAATCTATCCAGTAGCAATTGAAGATGGTATGCGCTTTGCAATTCGTGAAGGTGGTCGTACAATTGGAGCTGGTGTAGTTTCTAAAATCGTTAAATAGTTAAAAAATTTTATGAATAACAAAACGAATGAAAAAGTTCGTATACGATTAGAATCTTTTAATCATGAACTTTTAGTTTCTTCATGTCGAAAAATCACTCAAATCTTAAGTCCAACAGCTGTAAATTCGGTAGGTATGGTAACATTACCAACTTCGAAACGAATTTATTGTGTATTACGATCGCCACACGTGGATAAGGATTCACGTGAGCATTTTGAGATCCGCACACATAAACGAGTACTAGAAGTATCTTCGGATTCACAAGCTTCGATTGTAGATTTATTATCGGAAATCCAATTAGATGCAGGAGTATTCTGCTCTGTATCCATTGGGTAACAGTCAATAGAAATTTCCTAAATAAAGTTTTATTTAGGAAACTTCTCGTTCCTCTTTTTTCCGTATATCACTCCAATCAATTTTTAAATTTTTGCAAAAACTATGAAGGTTATTTTGAAAAATAAAATTTCTAAACTGAATCAGAAAATTAAAAAATTAGGTCAAAAAATCGAATTAAAGAACAAAATAAACAACATTATTCTACCTGCAGGTCTTATTCTTTATGCTTTGGTCGATATAACTGGATTATCGGTAGTGCTAGGATTTTCTCCGTCTCCGATTATGGCTCGTAAAGAGAGTGATTGTCGACAAGTTTCTACAATCGAACGCTTAATCTCCCCTAGTGCGGTAGTAGAAAGCATTGATAATGTTAGTGGGGATGATTCTAGTAGTCTTAAAAAGAGATTAAATTTACCATATTACGAATTGGATAGTAGGCTGGCAAAAACCTCTGGATTAATATTATCGGACATTCAAGTAATCGGTATTTCGCCGTCTGTGGGTATGCCATTGGTCAGTTCAAGTTCGGAAGCTGTTTCAACAACACTACCTATCGTTAAAGAGGTTGTTATGCAAATTCGTCCTATCGACATTATCAAACAGACCGTCAAATCTGATTTATTCCAGACTTGCTTAAGCGAGGTTTTGTCTTCGGCACGGACTGCTCAACCCATTGTTGACTCAATTGTTACCCCTGTTGTTAATATTCTACAACCTGTTGCAGATGGGATGCGAGCCTTGATCAGAGATCAGATTTCGAAACCCGTTCATCATTTTCATCATTGTATTGTACGTTGTGCCGAATCATTGGAAGAATCACAATCTTGGATTCCAGGGGCGAATGCATTTAGCCCGAATTCGAACCTTGGTCGACTTGTAAATTATGTTACAGACAAAAAAAATACTGTTATGAATCGACTAATTAATTCTGATAACAGTTTTGAATCAGGTGGATGGGGTAATCCGTCAGGAAATGGATCTGGCAATTTTAGCGGCGGTGGGGGTGGAGGGTCGGGTGATAATCCTGATTATTCTACAGTTAAAAATTCAAGAAACTTTAAATCTTATAACTTTACGAATACGAGTAATTGGATGGAGAAACTTCGTTATGAAGAGTGGAAACGGGTATGCCGCGAGCGCAATGAGGACTATGATTTTCAGAATTTTTTAGATCTTAAACAACGCGCGTATGTAGACGAGATAAAAGAAACAGGGCCAATGGCACTAATTGAAGAGATTAACCGCAAATGGGATTACTATCGTACGTACCTGAATTATACTAGATGGGGCCAAAGAATTTACGACAAAGACGTTAGTGTACGTCGTTATGCCGGGTTTTCGACCGGTGAAAATTACAATGGTAAGGCTTCTGTCTGCTCAGACAAATATTATGCGGGAGATGAAGCCGCCATCATAATTGAGTTAGATCAAGAGGGATTTTTCCCAAAAGGCACTATATTGCGTCGAGCGTTCGTGAAGGGAGGCGAGTTAGCCGCAGACTGTTTGGCGATCTTACCAGATGGTAAGGTGGTTGCCATTCAGATTAAAACATGGGCCTCACGCGCATTAATGGATTATCAGGGTAACCCACACATCTCTGTCGGCGACTCTGTAGTGAAGGGATCGGAAAAACTTTTCAACCAACTGCAAGACAATTTAGCAGATGGTCGATGCAATTATGCCCTTGGGATTACCAGTCTGCAATACCTGAATGTAACGGAAGTAAGAACGGCATTAAATGCTACACAATGTACTTTTGAGGAATTAATACAAAATAGGTCGGTGACTATCAGTCCCAATTGGGGAGTTATTTATATGCGAGGTATAATTGATTAAAAGCTAAAGTTTAGACTTAGAATATTACTGTTAACCAGCAAATTCCAAGTTTAAACTCCAGCAATCCTTTTATTTTGGGATAAACTTCTAGTTTTAAAGACTAAATTTTAAACGCTAAAAATACGTATGAACCATTCGATCCAAGATTTAAAATGCTTCCAAGAAGATTTCAAATGCTGTCAATCCTTTGAACCTGAGCACATTGTGGAAAATCAAATTATCAATTGTCATACTCTTTACTTATATGGCGTAAATCCGCGTCAGATTTTTTTCAAAAATTGCCTTTTTACTAACATATTTATTCATAATGTTAACGCATGTCGTTTTGACTCTTGCATTTTTCATCAGGTTACAATGCGTAAGGGAATGATAAATGATGTTGAATTGCATGACTGTGTTTTTTATGATTCCGATCTAATAGACTCGGATGTGAACAATAGTACACTAATAAATTGTTCTTTGATTAATATATTTTCCACCAGTATTTGGGCTGTCAACTGCTGCCTTAAAGATATAACTTTCAATCCCAAGACTCAAGAGTGGTTTAACCCTGGGCATATGTTTGATATGATTAATTGTAAAATTTGGAGATCCAATCAATGGGTTTATGTTCCTGGTTTTTGTGACATTCGAAAGTTTTTTAACCTTTAAAATTCCAATTTTGGGCTTCCTATTGCATACTTGATTGCAAGAAGTTTTAGTTGAAACGCCATATTTCTAATTGACCTATAGAAATTATATATTTAGTCATAAAACAATTTCTAAACAATTTCTATAGGGATTAGAAAATTAATCCGGCTTATTTATTAAAAATATATTGAAAACTAGCATAAAATTGAAACAACAAATCCAATTTCTACGTATAATGTATTAAAAAGATAGTTATTCCACAGCTATTGTTAAATAAAATTTAATTTACAATGGAGATTATTATGGACAATCCATTTGAGAAAAAAAAAGAATCCTATCCAGCTGATCGGATTATTTGCGATAAAACCTTCGATCTGGGACAGATTGATGTCTACATCGAATTCGGAATCCTAAAAGATATGCTTTTCAAAAATTGCGTAATCCGAGTCGGAAGCGCCAATTTGATGAGAATACAAAATTGTTGGTTTCAGGATTGCGTTTTGGAAGAAATAAGTATATATAAAGTTGACGTGCATGATTCTGTCTTTAGTAACTGCCGGTTTTTTGGCGGATCTTTTAGCAAGAGCGATATTTTTAATTCGTTTTTGGTTCAGTGTCGATTTTCTGATATAATTATGATTGATATTTGGTGTGTTGAATCATTTTTAAAAGATGTAACTTTCAATTCCGAGACTCAAGAGTGGTTTAGGCCTAATAGTATTCTTGATATGATTGATTGTAAAATTTGGAGATCCGATCAATGGGTTTCTGTTCCTGGTTCTTGTGACGTTCGAGAGTTTTTTAACCTTTAAAATTTCAATTTTGGGCTTCCCATTGCGTACTTGATTGCAAAAAGTTTTGCTTGAAACACCATATTTCTAATTGACCTATAGAAATTCTATATCTAGTTCTAAAACAATTTCTATAGGGATTAGAAAATTACTCCTTCTTATTTATTAAAAATAATTGAAAACGAGCCTGAAATTGAAACAACAAACGCGATTTATAAGTATAATAGTAATACACAAAACCAAGTTTCACTCTTATTCTCAGAGCAAGTACAATGCAACTGCTCTTTCCTGGTGCTCTTCCGTTGACAATGGAGTGTATCCATGAGTTCCCCGAATTAAAAATTTTTTTGGTGGTTCTTCCAAGTATCATTATAAATTCAAAGGAGTAAGTATTATGACAAGCAGTAATTCATCTAGTAATTCAGAAGAAGAGGTAATTAGCGATTTGGTACTGACACCTGCAACGATTTCTGCGTATACGCATAAGAATAGTCCTTTTCATGTATGCAATAAAACGCTTGAAAATTGTCTTTTGATAGATCACCACATGCTTTACCTACAATCGTGCGTTGTTCGAAATTGTATTATCGCACATTCCGTGATCGAACAAGTTTTCGATTGCAATATGGAAAATACCCTAATTTATAATAATAAGATTAATACTATCAACGCGTGTGATTTCAAATATTCTTCGTTAACGGAGTGTAATCTACGCAACTCAGATATTGACAACAGCAGCTTCCTAATGTGCCACTTTACTAAAACCCAATTGGGCGGCATTTGGCTGCGCTCTACCCGGTTTAAGGACTGTATGGGTAATTGGGAATCCTCCGTAAACAATTTCGTTATGATTAACAGCGGAGTTACGGTTTGGCATAATAATAAATGGGTGACAGTTAAGGAAGATGATGTCAATGGACTAGTAAGTTTATTAAACGGAATCAGTCTAGAATCGGATAACCTTGATTAATATATATTATATAGCAATTCGAAATTTTTTAAATTTTAGTAATAAGTGTTTATCAACTCTTATTACTAAAATTTTCCTGAATGACCGACTTAGTACTTTAGTTTCTTTCACGATTTTTAAAAAGAACTCTTTCTCATCCGGAATGAAGCTCTTAAAAAAATATGTAATTCCGATTGTTAAAGCTCATCCACTGAGTGCTCGAATTGCCGTCGAATTTATCAATGAGTTTATCTAACATTTAATGTATAATATTTAACATGAACAATAAATTTCAAAAACAAAAAGAATCTTATCCAGAAAATAAAACAATTTGCGATAAAACTCTCGATGCGAGCGATATTCACGCGCTTCTTGATCAATATCGACGATTGAGCGATTTTCGCTTCCAAAAGTGTGTCTTTAAAATTGAAGTCGTTGATTTAATGGAAATTGTAAATTGCTACTTTGAAAGTTGTATTTTCCAAGCGCCAAATGTGTCTACATTTAACATGTCTAAATTTGACATCAAGGATTGCATTTTTTTTCGGTCTGACTTTGAAAAAGGTTACTATTATGAAATTGATATCTCTTCGTCGTGGTTCTCAGAGTGCCGCTTCTTTGGGGTTACATGTATTTTTACGTGGTTTTATGACTCTTTTTTTCAGTCATGCTCATGTGATTTAGCTACCTTACAAAACACTGGGAACAAAGAAACGACGGCTGTTTTTCGTTGTAAACTTTGGAAATCTAAAAGCTGGGTTGATATTCCTGACTCTGACGAAGGATTTGAGTTTTTTGAACTTCACGAAATCATTGACGAATAATCTTAAAACTCTCTCATCATTCAAATGCTGAAACAATTTTATTATCATAATACTATTAGTCAAAAGATCTGTTAAGATATCCTAATTAATAGATCTAAAATTTACTAGCTAGTACAAAAAACTTTGGCATTCGGTTGGTTAGCGACTCATGGTTGTCCAAATGCGTGTAATCGTAGTCATGAGCAGGCATTTTGAGAGCAAAACGGAGTCCAAGGGGATAATCCTCAACCTTCTTAACAATCTCTTCTCAGAAGCCTTTTAAAGGCCATTTCAGGCATCCTAGAGAGCGTTATCAGCAATTCCTGATATAAGTATCAACTTTTTCAGGAATCAACCATCTTACCCTATTTAAGACCTGCTAATGACCCTTCACACACCAAACCAATCCAAGATCATTCTTCCAATCTTAACCGATCAATCCTATCCGATTTCTGCAAACAACGGATTTTTCTCCTAACACTTTTTTCGATTTAAAACTTAAAAACTTTGGCATTGAACTATTTTCCCAGGAGGTCCCCCCCCAAGTATCGTCGTCGATTTATAACGTTTCACTACTGAGTTCGAGATGGATCAGTGTGGTTCCGCTGAATACACTAAAAACACCAAAGCAAAAATAGTTACTAAAACAAATTAGTAACTATTAGGTTATTAAAATTCAAGTCCTCGGTCTGTTAGCACATCTCAGCTCATATATTACTACATTTATACTTGATGCCTATTAAACGGTTAGTCTTACCGTGACCTTACTCACTTCCGTGATGAGAATACTTATCTTGAGGTGGGCTTCCCACTTAGATGCTTTCAGCGGTTATCCACTCCGTACATAGCTACCCAGCGTTTACCGTTGGCACGATAACTGGTACACCAGAGGTACGTCCTTCTCGGTCCTCTCGTACTAAAGAAGGCTCCTCTCAATATTCTAACGCCTACACCGGATATGGACCGAACTGTCTCACGACGTTCTGAACCCAGCTCGCGTACCGCTTTCATGGGCGAACAGCCCAACCCTTGGGACGTACTACCGCCCCAGGATGCGATGAGCCGACATCGAGGTGCCAAACCTCCCCGTCGATGTGAACTCTTGGGGGAGATCAGCCTGTTATCCCTAGAGTAACTTTTATCCGTTGAGTGACGGCCTTTCCACTCAGCACCGTCAGATCACTAAGACCGACTTTCGTCCCTGCTCGACTTGTAGGTCTCACAGTCAAGCTTCCTTATGCCTTTACACTCTAGATACGATTTCTACACGTTCAGAGGAAACCTTTGTACGCCTCCGTTACCATTTGGGAGGCGACCGCCCCAGTCAAACTGCCCGCCTGAAACTGTCCTTTGACCAGATCATGATACAAAGTTAGAAATCTAACATTACCAGAGTGGTATCTCACTGATGGCTCCTATAGTCCCGCAAGACTATCCTCAACGCCTCCCACCTATGCTGCGCAAATAAAGTCCAATTTCAATTTCAAGTTACAGTAAAGCTTCATAGGGTCTTTCTGTCCAGGTGCAGGTAGTCCGCATCTTCACAGACAAGTCTATTTCACCGAGCCCCTCTCCGAGACAGTATCCAAATCATTACGCCTTTCGTGCGGGTCGGAACTTACCCGACAAGGAATTTCGCTACCTTAGGACCGTTATAGTTACGGCCGCCGTTCACCAGGGCTTCAGTTATCAGCTTCGCGAATGCTAACCAACTTCTTTAACCTTCTGGCACTGGGCAGGCGTCAGCCCCCATACATCGTCTTACGACTTAGCGGAGACCTGTGTTTTTGGTAAACAGTTGCTTGGATCTTGTTATTGCAACCTTATAAATAAGGCACTCCTTCTCCCGAAGTTACGGAGTCATTTTGCCGAGTTCCTTAGAGAGAGTTATCTCGCGCCCCTTAGTATACTCTACCTACCCACCTGTGTCGGTTATGGTACAGGCATTATTTATTTACGACAGTGCGAGCTTTTCTTGGAAGTCTGACATAGACTGCTTCAATGCCGTAGCATCTCGTCATCACGCCTCAACTCAAAACGTTTTCGCCGTTTCTCAACATCTCGAACGCTTAAACCGGTAACCAACATCCGGCCAGCTTAGCCTCCTTCGTCCCTCGTTATCAATAAATAATGGTACGGGAATATTAACCCGTTGTCCATCGACTACGCTTTTCAGCCTGGCCTTAGGTCCTGACTTACCCTCCGCGGACGAGCCTTCCGGAGGAAACCTTGGGTTTTCGGGGTATAGGATTCTCACCTATATTTTCGTTACTCAAGCCGACATTCTCACTTCTGCTTCGTCCATATCCGCTTTCGCTAATACTTCAATCTACAACAGAACGCTCCCCTACCGATATAGTTTCACTATATCGCACAGTTTCGGCAGATTACTTAGTCCCGTACATTTTCGGCGCAGGTTTACTCGATCAGTGAGCTATTACGCACTCTTTAAAGGATTGCTGCTTCTAAGCAAACCTCCTGATTGTTTTCGCACTCCCACCTCCTTTATCACTTAGTAATCATTTAGGGGCCTTAACTGGTGCTCTGGGCTGTTTCCCTCTTGACAATGGAGCTTATCCCCCACAGTCTCACTGATAAACTGTTCACTTAGTATTCTTAGTTTGCAACGATTTGGTACCGAATTACCAGCCCGCATACGTAACAGTGCTTTACCCCTAAGTTATAATATTTATCGCTGCGCCAAAACGCATTTCGGGGAGAACCAGCTAGCTCCGAATTCGATTGGCATTTCACCCCTAACCACAGCTCATCCGCTGATTTTTCAACATCAGTCGGTTGGGTCCTCCACTTAGTGTTACTTAAGCTTCAACCTGGCCATGGTTAGATCATCCGGGTTCGGGTCTATAACCAGTGACATATGCCCTATTCAGGCTCGCTTTCACTATGGCTCCAGCATTCTCTGCCTTAACCTGCCACTACCTATAAGTCGCCGGCTCATTCTTCAACAGGCACGCAGTCAGACGATTCAGTCGTCCTCCTACTGGTTGTAAGTTTATGGTTTCATGTTCTTTTCACTCCCCTCCCGGGGTTCTTTTCACCTTTCCCTCACGGTACTGTTTCACTATCGGTCATTCAGTAATATTTAGCCTTACGAGGTGGTCCTCGCAGATTCACACGGAATTTCACGTGCTCCATGCTACTTGGGATTTGATTTGATTATTTCAATTTTCAACTACAAGACTATCACTTTCTTTGGTTAAGTATTCCAACTTATTCGTCTAATTGTCCTAATCGATTAACAATCGTCCCACTACCCTCAATTCAGAGAATTAAGTTTAGGCTTCTCCCGTTTCGCTCGCCGCTACTAAGGGAATCGTTTTTTACTTTCTTTTCCTCCAGGTACTAAGATGTTTCAGTTCCCTAGGTTCGCTCTTGCTTATCTATGAATTCAATAAGTAGTATAAAAAGTTTCCTCATTCGGAGACCTCCGGATCATAGCTTTTTTCCAACTCCCCGAAGCGTTTCGCCGGTAAACGCGTCCTTCATCGCTTCTGAATGCCAAGGTATTCCCCATAAACTCTTAATTCCTTGAATTTAAGACGTTTCTTAAAAAAATTTCATTCGCAATGGCGGAAAGCCATTTGATTTCTCTTGTGGAGGTAAGCGGATTCGAACCGCTGACAACCGCCGTGCAAAGGCGGTGCTCTACCAGCTGAGCTATACCCCCGCTGGGCCATTCTGGATTTGAACCAGAGACCTCACCCTTATCAGGGGTGCGCTCTAACCAACTGAGCTAATAGCCCGTAAACCATTTGAAATGATTTACAACTCGTTACGTGTGTAACGGTTTTGTTTTGCCATTCCCAATTGGGAATGTATCGACCTTATAATTTTAAAAATTTCTTTTTAAAAGGAGGTGATCCAACCGCACCTTCCAGTACGGTTACCTTGTTACGACTTCACCCTAGTCACTAATTCTACCTTAGGCATCCTCCTCCGAATGGTTAGAGTGACGACTTCGGGTATAACCAGCTTCCATGGTGTGACGGGCGGTGTGTACAAGGCCCGGGAACGAATTCACCGCTGTATAGCTGACCAGCGATTACTAGCGATTCCAACTTCATGCAGGCGAGTTGCAGCCTACAATCCGAACTTAGAATGAGTTTATAGATTAGCTTGTCCTCGCGGATTTGCATCTCATTGTCTCACCCATTGTAGCACGTGTGTAGCCCAGGGTGTAAGGGGCATGCTGACTTGACGTCATCCCCGCCTTCCTCCGGTTTATAACCAGCAGTCTTTCTAGAGTTCCTATAAGGCAACTAAAAATGAGGGTTGCGCTCGTTGCGGGACTTAACCCAACATCTCACGACACGAGCTGACGACAGCCATGCACCACCTGTGTATACGTTCCAAAAGGCACTTTCTTGTTTCCAAGAAATTCGTATCATGTCAAACCCTGGTAAGGTTCTTCGCGTTGCATCGAATTAAACCACATGCTCCACCGCTTGTGCGGGCCCCCGTCAATTCCTTTGAGTTTCACTCTTGCGAGCATACTTCCCAGGCGGGATACTTAACGCGTTAGCTTTGATACTGCACAGGTCGATCTGTTCAACATCTAGTATCCATTGTTTACAGCTAGGACTACTGGGGTATCTAATCCCATTTGCTACCCTAGCTTTCGTCTCTGAGTGTCAGTAATAGCCCAGTAAAGTGCCTTCGCCATCGGTGTTCTTTCCAATCTCTACGCATTTCACCGCTCCACTGGAAATTCCCTTTACCCCTACTATACTCTAGTCTAATAGTTTCGACTGCGATTTTGAAGTTGAGCCTCAAGATTTAACAGTTGACTTATTAAACCACCTACAGACGCTTTACGCCCAGTGATTCCGGATAACACTTGCATCCTCCGTATTACCGCGGCTGCTGGCACGGAGTTAGCCGATGCTTATTCTTCAGGTACACGTCATTTATTCCTCCCTGAAAAAAGAGGTTTACAACCCATAGGCAGTCATCCCTCACGCGAGATTGCTCCGTCAGGCTTTCGCCCATTGCGGAAAATTCCCCACTGCTGCCTCCCGTAGGAGTCTGGACCGTGTCTCAGTTCCAGTGTGTCTGATCGTCCTCTCAAACCAGATACTGATCGTCGCCTTGGTGAGCCATTACCTCACCAACAAGCTAATCAGCCGCAAGCTTCTCTCTAGGCGGATAAATCCGTTTCACTCGAAAGCATATGGGGTATTAGCAGCCGTTTCCAATTGTTGTCCCCCTCCTAAAGGCAAATTCTTACGTGTTACTCACCCGTCCGCCACTTGAGTCAAAGACTCTCGTACGACTTGCATGTGTAAAGCATCTCGCCAGCGTTCATCCTGAGCCAGGATCAAACTCTCTTTAAATTTCCATAAATTTGTTTTTGTAAACTTCGTTTGAAGTTTGTCTCATAAAGTTAATTCTTATAGTAACGTATGAATTCGAATATCCGCGATTTTAAAGAATATAAATAGTTTAAACTTAAAAATGCCTAATCTCTCAAAAGTAATAGGCCTCAAATTTCGTTTACGTTTGGTAAAATAGAATTATTAATCTATAAAAATCAAAGATTAATAATTCTATGAATAACTCAATACACTTAAAAACTAAGATGTAAGTTATCCACAATAAGACTCAGAGCAATCGTTTGTGGCGGATGCACGATCTGATCATCTGGAAGAAATTCTAAACCTAGATTCGGATAGGACGTTTGCATGTATTCCAAAATATCCGGTCGTTCATTGAACCAAAATTCTCGAAGATCATTTGGAATTGGAAATCTATACCATATGTTTGGTAAATAATGGAAAACAAGAACATCTTTCATTTGATTATTAATCACAATTTGTGTTGGTTCCCCTTCGCTTGGAAGGAATGGCATTGTGAAGACCAAATGATTTAAACTATCGGCGACTACCCCAAGTGCTCCTAGAAAGATACTTCCAGTCACATTGACACCAAATACAGAAGGGACAATCCCTTGTAAGGTATCCTCAGTCCAATCCACAGCAGTTGTTAGATACGACCATGGGAATGTATAAGGGTTAATATAAATAAGCCAAGATATCGCAATTCGAAGAATTACCATTTGAGAATAAAACACTAATCCAATAAATATTACTTCCCGAAGAATTTCAAGAACACTGATATCTAAACAAACCTTCAAATTTACTTGAATAAATTCAGACAGCCAATCGGGTAGGAAAAAAATATTGCTATAATTTTCAATGTAGAAATTATAAAATCCTTCCTCTTGTGTTTCATAGATATATCGTGGGACTGGCTCCACTCGGGGAGTTGGTCCAAATATCATTTCAAACCAAGTTTCTGGCCGCTGTGCTGGAGGAAAATATGTTATCCGTTTTGGAAGTGTTTCGATCGCTGCTAATTTTCCTTGCCCTTCTGAGAGAACCTTAGAAATCGTTGGCATACCAGTAGTCTCTGGATATCCAAACTGAGAAGCTATTTTTACAAATAATTCTCCAACTTTATCGTAGAATGCCGTTCGAACTGGAGCAAATTTTTCATCTAAACTCATTTTGAATTCGTATTAAGTTAATAAGTATTTGATTACTAAAAAAATATAGAAGATAAGATTGTATATAACTAGGATACTATAAATCAAGACTATTGAAAAGTGTAAATTTGAAAAAAATTCCAAGAGATCTTAGAAAACCTTCATCAGTGAGTTCTTTCTCTTCCCATTGTTTGACTCGGGATAGTAGGATTTGAACCTACGACCCCCTGCTCCCAAAGCAGGTGCTCTACCAAGCTGAGCTATATCCCGATAAATTCTTAGAAACAAATGAGTTTCTTACTTTAGACTTTAGAAAATTTGAGAAAAAAATTCAAGTTTTTTAGAAAGTTTTTCAAAGGCTTGTAAAAAAGGTTAAATAGATATTTAACCTTTTTTACAAAACTATGCAAACTTCCCAGAAGTTGACGCAATACAAAATGCTGCGAATGTTAAAATGAAACCAACTGAGAAATGTACTAAACCAACTAAACGTGCTTGAACAATCGATAAAGCGACTGGTTTATCACGCCAACGAACTAAGTTCGCAAGTGGTGTACGTTCATGAGCCCAAACTAATGTTTCGATTAATTCTTGCCAGTAACCACGCCAAGAAATTAAGAACATAAATCCAGTAGCCCAAATTAAGTGACCAAATAAGAATGTCCAAGCCCAAACAGCTAAGTTATTCATACCAAATGGATTGTAACCATTAATTAATGGTGATGAGTTTAACCATAAGTAATCTCGTAACCAACCCATAATGTAGTTTGATGACTCATTAAATTGGCCTGGGTTTCCACTCCAAATTGTCATGTGTTTCCAATGCCAGTAGAATGTTACCCAAGAAATTGTGTTTAACATCCAGAACATAGCTAAGTAGAAAGCATCCCATGCTGAGATATCACATGTACCACCACGACCTGGACCATCACAAGGGAAACTGTAACCGAAGTCTTTTTTATCTGGCATTAATTTTGAACCACGTGCATCTAAAGCACCTTTTACAAGAATTAATGCAGTTACATGTAAGCCTAATGCGATTGCGTGGTGAACTAAGAAGTCACCAGGTCCGATTGTTAAGAATAAATCATTCTTATCATTATTAATCGCATCTAACCAACCAGGTAACCAAACTTGATTCCCAGCAACAGTGGCAGGACTTGTTGAAGATGATAATAGAACGTTAAATTCATAAACGGCTTTTCCAGATGCTGCTTGAATGTATTCGGCAAAGACAGGTTCAAATAAAATTTGTTTTTCTGGTTGACCAAATGCAACTACTGTATCGTTATGAATATATAAGCCTAATGTATGGAAGCCTAAGAATAATGAAGCCCAGCTTAAATGTGAGATAATCGCTTCTTTGTGCTCTAACATTCTTGCTAAAACATTATTTTTATTCAACTCTGGATCGTAATCACGAACAAAGAAGATCGCACCATGTGCAAATGCTCCAACCATTAAGAACCCAGCAATATATTGATGGTGAGTGTATAAGGCTACTTCCGTTGTGAAATCTTTTGATAAGTATGCATACGGAGTTAATGCATAAATATGTTGTGCAGTTAAAGATGTTGCAACACCTAAACTTGCTAATGCTAAGCCTAGTTGCATGTGTAAAGAATTTGTAATGGTTTCAAATAATCCCACATGACCTGCTCCTAATCGACCTCCTGGAGGTCGGTGCGCATCTAAGATTTCTTTCATGTTATGACCAATACCGAAGTTTGTTCGATACATGTGACCTGCGATGATGAAGACAACCGCAATTGCTAATTGGTGGTGTGCAATATCCGATAACCATAACGATTGAGTTTGCGGATGGAAGCCACCTAAGAATGTTAAGATTGCCGTTCCAGCGCCTTCACTTGTTCCATAAACATGAGAAGCACTGTCTGGATTTTCTGCATACACTGTCCAATTTCCACTAAAGAATGGAGCTAATCCAGCTGGGTGCGGAGGAGTCGTTAAGAAATTATCCCAACCAACATGAACCCCACGGGATGCAGGAATAGCGACGTGAACAATGTGTCCAGTCCAGGCTAATGAACTTACACCTAATAAGCCTGATAAATGGTGATTTAATCGTGACTCATTATTTTTGAACCAAGATAAACTTGGACGGAATTTTGGTTGTAAATGCAACCAACCCGCAAATAATAATGCACATGAAAGTAATAATAATCCAATCGATCCTGTGTATAATTCTTGATTCGTACGGAATCCAATTGTGTACCACCATTGGTAAACTCCTGAATACGCGAAATTCACAGGATATGCATTTCCTTTACTAAACGCTTTTAAGGCTGAATCACCAAAGTGTGGATCCCAAATTGCGTGTGCAATTGGTTTTACTTTTAAAGGATTCGTAACCCATTTTTCGAAATTTCCTTGCCAAGCAACATGAAATAGATTTCCAGAAGTCCATAAGAAAATGATGGCTAAGTGACCAAAGTGTGAGGCAAAAATCTTTTGGTATAAGTTTTCCTCTGTCATACCATCATGGGCTTCTAAATCATGAGCAGTTGCGATACCATACCAGATTCTTCTAGTTGCTGGATCTTGTGCTAGGGCTTGGCTAAATTTTGGGAATTTAGTTGCCATAATTATAAAATACCTTATTTATATAAATTTTAGTAGTTATAAAATATTCCTGATTTGGTGAATATTTTATCTATGATGAATGTAGAAAATTTTTCGGAAAAATTTAACTGATGGATACTGCACGAGCTAGGAAGAATGACCAAGTCGTTCCAATACCACCTAATAAATAATGCGCTAATCCAACAGCACGACCTTGAGTAATACTCAGTGCACGTGGTTGAATGGCTGGTGCAAAGTTTAATTTATTATGTGCCCAAACAATTGATTCGATTAATTCTTGCCAGTAACCACGACCACTGAATAAGAACATTAAACTAAATGCCCAAATAAAGTGAGCTCCTAAGAAGATTAAACCATATGCTGACGATGCAGATCCATATGATTGAATTACTTGTGAAGCTTGTGACCATAAGAAATCACGTAACCAACCGTTAATTGTAACGGCACTCTTCGCAAAGTTTCCACCCGTAACGTGTGAAATTGTACCATCCGATGAAATAGTACCCCAAACATCTGATTGCATTTTCCAACTGAAGTGGAAAATTACTACTGAAATTGAATTATACATCCAGAATAACCCTAAAAAGACGTGATCCCAACTTGAACTTTGACATGTACCACCACGACCTGGACCATCACAAGGGAAACGGAATCCTAAATTTGCTTTATCCGGAATTAATTTTGAGCTTCGTGCGTATAAAACACCTTTTAATAAAATTAAAACAGTTACGTGAATTGTAAACGCGTGAATATGGTGTACCATAAAATCAGCTGTTCCTAATTTAATAGGCATCATTGCAATTTTACCACCAACTTCTACGACTTCACCACCAAAGGCATAACTTGTTGTAGCTAATGCATTTGGAGCTGTTGTTCCCGGTGCTAATAAATGAATATTTTGAATCCATTGTGCGAAAATTGGTTGCAATTGAATTGCTTTATCTGAGAAAACATCTTGTGGACGACCTAATGCACGCATTGTATCATTATGAACGTAGAACCCAAAAGCATGACATCCTAAGAAAATACAAACCCAATTTAAATGTGAAATGATTGCATCACGGTGACGCAACACTCGATCTAATAAATTATTGTAATTATTTGCCGGCGTGTAATCACGAACCATAAAGATTGCCCCATGAGCTGCACCCCCTACAACACAGAATCCACCAATCCACATGTGGTGAGTGAATAACGAAAGTTGTGTTGCATAATCCGTTGCAATATACGGATATGGTGGCATTGCATACATGTGATGTGCCACAATAATACTTAATGAACCCATCATAGCTAAATTGATTGCTAATTGAGCATGCCATGAAGTTGTTAAAATTTCGTATAAGCCTTTGTGACCTTCACCTGTGAATGGCCCTTTGTGAGCTTCTAAAATTTCCTTCATGCTGTGACCAATACCCCAATTCGTACGGTACATGTGACCTGCAAAAATGAATAAAACTGCTAAAGCTAAATGGTGGTGAGCAATGTCACTTAACCATAATCCACCTGTTACAGGATTTAAACCACCTTTGAAGGTTAAGAAATCTGAGTATTCACCCCAGTGACCAGCGAAGAATGGAGCTAATCCTTTTGAAAAACTAGGATATAATTGACTCATTAATTCACGGTTGATTAAAAATTCGTGAGGTAACGGAATTTCTTGTGGTGAAACACCTGCATCCAATAATTTATTGATTGGTAAAGCGATATGAATTTGGTGACCAGACCAAGATAAACACCCTAAGCCTAATAAACCAGCCAAATGGTGATTCATCATAGATTCAGCATTTTGGAACCATTCTAATTTTGGTGCTGCTTTGTGGTAGTGGAACCAGCCGGCAAATAACATAATTGCTGACATTGCAAGACCGCCAATGGCAATCCAATACAATTCAACTTCACTTGTAATACCTTCTGCACGCCACATTTGGAACCAACCTGATGTTGTTTGAACACCTTGGAAGTTTCCACCTACATCACCATTTAAAATTTCTTGACCCACGATTGGCCAAACTACTTGTGAACTCTGTTTGATGTTTACAGGATCATTTAACCAAGCTGAGTAATTAGAGAAATATGCACCATGGAAATGCATACCACTAATCCATAAGAAAATAATTGCTAATTGTCCAAAATGTGCACTAAAAATTTTACGAGAAACTTCTTCTAACGAACTTGTTTGACTATCAAAATCATGAGCGTCAGCATGTAAATTCCAAATCCAAGTGGTTGTTTTTGGACCTTTCGCTAAAGTTCGAGAAAAATGACCGGGTTGGGCCCATTTCGCGAAACTAGTTTCGACTGCATCTTTTTCGACAAAAACTTGAACATTTTTTGTCCGACGATCGGTTGAGCTTATTGCCATTACTATTTCTCCTTATTGGGAGACAAAAATCTATGAAACTCTCATAATCAAAAAAACAGGTATTGGATTCAAGACTTGTTTATTACGAGTTTTCAGATTGTCATTATACAGACTTTTGTAAAAATGTGGTGAAAAAGAGTGTGTGGAGTGTGTTTGTTTGTTTGTTTTGTTTCAGGTTCCTGATTCACTAGTTAGAACGAAACAGAAAAAAAATAACAAACTACTAGATCGACACAAACACACAAAAATTGACTTGGTACATAAGACTTTTACCCTTATGTACCAAACCTACTATACCATCATACTCCCAAATGGAGAAACGGTACATACATTAACCATTATAATGATGAACCTAACCCTGAGTATGAACCGTAAATGAATAAAGAAAGCATTGTAATTACTGCTAATCCACCTACTAAACCTACAAGCCATAACGGGATTCTACCTGTATTTGCCATAAAAAAAAGCTCCTAGTATATAAAGATTAATTGAAGAAATAACTTGAAAACAGTACTGCTAAAACAAAAATTAATAAAAGTCCCCAGTAAAGAGACGTTCGATTTAACTCAACTGCTTGTTTATTTGGATTTGGACCTGTCATAAAAAATTACCTCGTATCTATAACTATAATATATATATGAATTTATCGTTGAATGAATTGCATCGCTGTAATTCCACCTAAAAAGAATACTGTTGGTACTGCTAAGCCATGAACAGCTAACCAACGGAAAGTGAAAATTGGATAAGCTACAGGTTGATTAATATTTTTTGCCATGATTTTTTTCCTTTAAAAATTATAAACCTTTAGTTAAATCTTCTAATTCTTGTTTTGCACTGAAACGGTCATTCACTAGTGGAATTTGTTGACGATCTTGAGTGAAGTATTCATTTGGACGCGGAGTTCCAAATACATCATATGCTAAACCTGTACTCACGAATAACCAACCCGATACGAAAAGTGATGGGATTGTGATACTGTGAATAATCCAGTAACGTACACTAGTAATAATATCTGAGAACGGACGTTCACCTGTAGATCCACCAGACATAATATATTCCTCTATAAAAAAATTGTTGCTCATTCAAAGTGTTAACCGAAAGCGGGCAGGGGGAATCGAACCCCCATCATTAGCTTGGAAGGCTAAGGTTTTACCACTAAACTATGCCCGCATATTACTATTATAGAAGTATGCAGACATAAAAGCAATAAAATCTTAAAGATTTTCTAATTTCAAGTTCAAGAATTTTGCTAGACTCGCTGCTTCTTCTTCTAAATTTGAAATTGAAGTTGGTTCTTGAACGGGTGTTAACGGTATTTTACGGTCGTCTTTTAAACACAAATAAATACTTCGCGTTGGATTTAACCCTTCAGTAATTTTAATACCAATATACTTAATGTTGGAGAATGGATAAGTTAAAAGAATCTCACGGTTTTTACCAGGAAATCCTTTTCGAACAATTTTTACTAAACTTTCAATTCGATTATATTCATTATAACCGCCTCCAATGTCTAGAAGTACGGTCGTAATAATATAGATACTTATTCCAAAACTTAATGTTCCATAGAACATCATCACTAAGCCTTGCGGGATAAAGACTAACTCTGTTGAATTTGTAAAAGGTAATAAATTAATTTTTAAATAACTAGAAATACCAGCTAATAAAAAACCGATTCCTCCTAAAAATAAAACAACCGACCAAAAATAATTACTAAACCGTCGTGACCCTATAATTTCATCTCGACGAATTTCATTTTGCATTTGATCTTATTTTCTAATTAAATTAATTTAATTGATTTTAATCCTAAGAATAGACCTGACGAAAGCGCAAAACAAAACCCTACTAGTAAAAAATAATCTATAGCAACTGTCATAAAAACCTTCTTTATTTTATTTTAATGAAATTTATAAAAATTTTTCTGTATATTAATATATATTATATAGTAATCTATACAAAAATTTTGGTTGGTAGAATTTTTCGTGAAAATATTCACTAACCTTATATTCTGTTTAATTAAACAATTTTCTTATTAATTTAACTAATTTTTGAATTAACTTTATGGCTAATTTTATTAAACCTTATAATGATGATCCATTTGTAGGTCATTTAGCAACACCAATAACGTCATCGGCTGTGACCCGTGCAATTTTACAAAATTTACCAGCCTACCGATCTGGTTTAACACCACTATTACGTGGGTTAGAGATTGGGTTAGCACATGGTTATTTTTTAGTTGGTCCATTTGCCAAGTTAGGTCCATTGCGCAATTCTGACATTGCTCTATTTGCTGGTTTCCTTTCAACAATCGGTTTAATTCTTATTTTAACATTAGGATTAACGATTTACGGTATCGCAACCTTTAGTCAAGAAAAATCACAAAGCTCTGAAAATGATCTTCAAACGAAAAAAGCTTGGAATCGCTTCAAGGGAGGATTTTTCGTGGGAGCATGTGGAAGTGCTGGATTTGCATTTATTTGTTTATCAAGTATTCCAACATTTACATTCGGTTAAAAAAATACTACACTATAGTATAAATTTGTAAAACTAGTTGCTTTTACCTAGTTTTACATATAAACGCTTATTTACTAAATTTTATGATTTGTCTTTATGAATACAACACCCATTAATTTACAAGAAGAGTACGCTAAAACTGAGATTGCAAAAATCTTAAATTTATTAGACGAAGAACTGGTTGGCTTAGCTCCAGTAAAATCACGAATCCGTGAAATTGCAGCATTATTACTAATTGATAAATTAAGACGAAACTTAGGAATTACATCAGCAAATCCAGGGTTACATATGTCATTTACAGGGAGCCCTGGGACAGGGAAAACAACTGTTGGATTAAAAATGGCTGATATTTTATATCAATTAGGTTACATCTCAAAAGGTCACCTTTTAACAGTAACACGAGATGATTTAGTAGGACAATATATTGGTCACACCGCTCCAAAAACAAAAGAAGTTCTAAAAAAAGCTATGGGTGGAGTGTTATTTATTGATGAAGCTTACTATTTATATAAGCCAGATAACGAACGAGATTATGGAGCAGAAGCTATTGAAATTTTATTACAGGTTATGGAAAACCAACGTGATGAATTAGTTGTAATTTTAGCTGGTTACAAAGAACCAATGGATAAGTTCTATGAATCAAACCCAGGTTTATCATCACGTATTGCAAACCATATTGATTTCCCAGATTATAGTGTTGAGGAATTATTGCAGATTGCTAAAATTATGTTGGATGATCAACAGTACAAATTAACACCACAAGCAGAGGTAGCTTTATCTCAATACATTACAAAACGAAAAGAGAAACCATTGTTTGCGAATGCGAGAAGTGTGAAAAATGCTTTAGATCGTGCTAGAATGCGTCAAGCGAATCGGATTTTCGATAGTCGTGGTCAAGTACTGACGAAAAAAGAATTAGTAAATCTTGAAGCCGAAGATATTTTACAAAGTACAGTTTTTAATGATTAAATAATTTTAGAACTATGAGTTTATTAATTATTGGTGGAACAGGAACTCTGGGCCGACAAATGGTATTGCAAGCGTTAATGAAAGGATATCCAGTTCGTTGTATGGTTCGGAATTTCCGAAAAGCGAACTTCTTAAAAGAATGGGGAGTTGAGTTAGTCTATGGAGATTTAACAAAACCAGAAACATTACCACCTTGTTTTAAAGGTATTACGGCAGTGATTGATGCCTCAACCAGTCGTCCTGATGAATTTGAGTCTTTGAAGACTGTGGATTGGGATGGAAAAATCGCATTGATTGAAGCTGCAAAAGCAGCAAATATTCAACGTTTCATTTTCTTCTCTGCCCAAAATGTGGAACAATTTGACAATATTCCATTAATGAAATTGAAATATGGAATTGAACAAAAGTTGGCAGAATCGACTGTCCCTTATACAATCTTCCGCTTGACAGGATTTTATCAAGGTTTGATTGAACAATATGCAATTCCAATTTTAGAAAATTTACCAATCTGGGTAACCAATGAGAATACGTCAATTGCGTATATGGATACACAAGACATTGCAAAATTTACAATGCGATCGTTACAAATTCCACAAACGATAAATCAGACATTCTTCTTAAGTGGATTAAAAAGTTGGGTTTCATCTGAAATTATTACATTGTGTGAGCAATTGGCAGGTCAAACCGCACGTGTTCAACGGGTGCCATTGATTGTCTTAAAATTAATCAGCAATTTCTTTGGATTCTTTGAATGGGGACAAAATATTAGTGATCGACTAGCATTTGTGGAAATTTTAAACAGTGAAAATAATTTTTCAAAATCAACCTTTGATCTATACAAATTGTTTAAAGTGGATTCGGAAGAAGTCGTTCAATTGGACGATTACTTTTTAGAATATTTCATCCGTTTATTAAAACGTTTGCGTGATATTAATTTTGAAGATGTTCAAAAACAAAGAAATTTAATTATCTAAATCAAACCATGAGATTTGGAACTACAAGCTATTTTTTAGGATTAGTAAAATTAACCGGTGACTTTAAAACCTATTATGTTCAACCTCAAAAAACTAGTGTTGTCTTTTGCGAAACAAGGTTAGCACCAGCTCGACCAAAAAGCAAAAAGCAGAAACCCTTAACACGAGTTATCATCTATTTTTTTGGAACCTTAGGTAGCCAGGCACAGACTTATTATCAAAAAGGAGACTATGTTCTTGTTCAAGGACGTTTGAAAATATCTAAAAAACAATCCAAAGTGACTACTCGCGAAGGATTCCGTAAGTCTACAAAAGAATATCATTTGAATGTTTTTAAAATGTCTTTAATTTGTCGTCCTTAAAAAAATTCCAAACTTACCGTCTCAACCGACGATCAATTTGAAAATCATAAGGAAAGCTGAGAATTGAGAGTATTATTTGAAAAAACTAAAAATAATGTAGAATCGTTTTATTTTAGTATAATAGATACTATTAAAAATAACTTTTAAGAAAAATAAAATGCTAACTTTAAAAATTTTGGTTTACACAACGGTTATCTTCTTTGTCTCTTTATTTATTTTTGGACTTCTTTCAGGTGATCCATCGAGAAACCCAAATCGTAAAGATTTCGAATAATTTAAAGTCTCTATAACTGTTCGAACCTTTTTTCTTGAAAAATCGGTTCGAACATTCAATACTATTTATTTTTTACTTGTTACACATTAATTCGTATATTAAAAAATTTTTTTTAAACTACAGTAATATATAGAGTAATAATTTTAGTTTTTTCTTTCAAATCTTTTACCAAAAATAAATTTAAAATTTTAGTTCAATTACTAATTATGAAACGTTTTAATATAGTTGCTTTCTTTTTTGCATTACTATTAATCTTTACTCCCAACCAAGCTTTTGCGGAAGTTGGAGGATTAAAAAAATGTAGTGAGTCTCCTGCGTTTACAAAACGATTAACAGGTAGTGTTAAGAAATTAGAATTACGAATGAAACAATACGAAGCGGATTCACCTCCAGCTTTAGCATTACAACAACAAATTGATCGAACAAAAGCTCGTTTTGACAAGTATAGCCGATCAGATTTATTATGTGGGGCAGATGGTTTACCTCACTTAATTGCGGATGGTCGATGGAGTCATGCTGCCGAATTCATTTTACCAGGGTTTGGTTTTATCTACATTTCCGGTTGGATTGGTTGGGTTGGTCGTAAATATGTACGTGCCGTAAGTACAACTAAAAATCCAGCAGAAAATGAAATTATCATTAATGTACCATTGGCATTAAAAATTATGACTACTGGTTATATTTGGCCAATTTCTGCATGGCAAGAGTTAATTAGTGGTGATCTAGTAGCCCCAGACAATGAAGTGACTGTTTCACCTCGTTAATTGTTAAATAATCCACATCTTCAAGATTATTTAATAATAGTAAATTATTTATTTTAACTTAATTTTTTATGGAAGACTTTCAAAAATATTTATCGACAGCTCCTGTTCTTCTAACAATTTGGATGACATTTACAGCTGGTTTCATCATTGAAATCAATCGTTTTTTCCCAGATATGTTAGGACTATATTTCTAATGATCAATTGTATTAGCGTTACTCTTTGACGAATAATGCTAATACAACAGATTGTGAAACCTCGAACAACATGCTAGGATTGATTGGTTTTGAGTGAGAGCAAAGAACAATACACTTTCTCTATTTATTGCTGCTCTTTTACTAATGGTAAAATGTATAAAACCCATCCATGATGAGAGTCAGTTTTGATTTCCATTTTTTATCTTTTTTTTTCTTTTCTTTTTTCGAATTCCAACGAAACCCTTGTTGGAAACGATTGGGTTTCTTTGCAAAGTGTGATTTTTTTAGAAACCTTAAGAACTATCCAATAGTTCGTATAACAATAGAATTTTTGGACAAAAGTTTAAAAACTCTTGTCCAAAAATTCTGAATCAATGTGAATAAATAACTTTTACGTTAATTATTATAAGTTAAACCTTAGATGGTTACTAACGAATTAGTAACGAGCACCTTCTGGATTAGCTTGAACACTGTATGATTTAATTGTGTATTGAATGAAACGACCTTCACGCTCAGTACGCTCTAGGTAGAAACCTGGTTCGTTCGCTGGACGGTTAGCGATGAATGACATAACACAACTTTCAGTACCGTAGCTTGCATCAAATGCATTTACACGGATGTAGCCAGTTGCACATGCTTTACGAGCTTCTTTTAATTCGAACATTACAGATGCAGGATCTTTAATATCGAATAAAGGTAAACCCCATAATTCCCAGTAACTATTACGTGGGTGTGGATCATCTGTCCATTCAACGTTCATTGCTAAACCGCGACCGATCGCGTAAGCAATTTGCTTTTCAATTTGTTCATCAGTTAAATCTGGTAAGAACGAGAAACAACCTTGTGTAAGTCTCACTATTCAAATACTCCTTTAATTTTTTAAAAGTAATTTATTATACGTTTGCAGTTGGTGTTACAGCGAAATCAGCTGTATCTGTAGATGTGTAGTTAAAACTAATATCTTTCCATAAATCTAATGCAGTTTGTAATGGACCACATGTTTTAGCGGCATTACGTAAGATTTGAGGACCAACTTCATTACTGAAGTAATCAGCACCTTCGTTACGAGCTAATACCATTGCTTCTAAAGCAACACGGTTAGCTGTAGCACCGGCTTGGATACCATCTGGGTGACCAATTGTACCACCACCGAATTGTAATACTACATCATCACCTAAGTAGTGTACTAATTGGTGCATTTGACCACAGTGAATACCACCAGATGCTACTGGCATACAACGACGTAAACTAGCCCAAGTCATTTCGAAGAAGATACCGTATGGTAAGTTAACATCTAAATCAGTTAAACGTAAAACATCGTAGAAACCTTTAATCATTAAAGGATCACCTTCTAATTTACCTACAACTGTTCCAGCGTGGATGTGATCTACACCAGACATACGCATCCATTTACAGATAACACGGAAGTTAATACCGTGGTTCTTTTGACGTGCATATGTAGAGTTACCAGCACGGTGTAAGTGTAATAATACGTCGTTTTCACGAGCCCAGATCGCTGCAGTTTGGATAGCTGTGTAACCCATAACTAAATCGATCATAACAACTACAGAACCTACTTCTTTAGCGTATTCACAACGCTTAATTACTTCGTCCATAGTCGCAGCTGTAACGTTTAAGTAAGAACCTTTTACTTCACCTGTAGCAGCAGATGCACGGTTAATACCTTCCATACAGTTTAAGAAACGCTCTCTCCAACGCATGAATGGTTGAGAGTTAATGTTCTCATCATCTTTTAAGAAGTCTAAACCACCTTTTAAACCTTCGAATACTACACGACCGTAGTTTTTACCAGATAAACCTAATTTTGGTTTTACTGTAGCACCTAATAAAGGAGTACCATATTTATTTAAACGTTCACGTTCTACAATAATACCTGTTGCAGGACCTTGGAATGTTTTTAAGTATGAGTGAGGAATACGCATGTCTTCTAAACGTAAAGCTGATACAGCTTTAAAACCGAATACGTTACCAATAATAGACGCTGTTAAGTTCGATAAAGAACCTTCTTCGAATAAATCACATTCGTATGCGATGAAAGCGAAGAATACATCTGTTGTGTTTGGAACTGGATCTACACGGTACGCTTTCGCACGGTAACGATCACAAGCTGTTAATAAATCAGTCCATACAACTGTCCAAGTTGCTGTTGAAGATTCACCAGCTACTGCAGCAGAAGCTTCTACAGGATCTACACCTGGTTGTGGTGTGATACGGAATAATGCTAAAACATCAGTAGTTTTTACTGTGTACGCAGCATCCCAGTAACCCATTTTAGCGTAAGGGATTACACCAGATTCGTAACGGTCACTTTTAATTCGAGTCCGTTCTGATACAGATTGAGACAT